TTATCCGCCTATTGAAATAGATTCAACAGCGGCTAGATCCAGAGGAAAGTTGTGAGCATTACGTTCGTGCATAACTTCCATACCTAGGTTAGCACGATTAATGATATCGGCCCAAGTGTTAATTACACGACCTTGACTGTCAACTACAGATTGGTTGAAATTGAATCCATTTAGGTTGAAAGCCATAGTGCTTATGCCTAGAGCGGTAAACCAGATACCTGCTACGGGCCAAGCAGCTAAGAAGAAATGTAAAGAACGGGAGTTGTTGAAACTAGCATACTGGAAGATCAATCGGCCGAAATAACCGTGAGCAGCCACAATATTGTAGGTTTCTTCCTCCTGACCAAATTTGTAACCTGCATTTGCGGACTGATTTTCAGTAGTTTCCCTGATCAAACTGGAAGTTACCAAAGAACCATGCATAGCACTAAATAGAGAGCCGCCGAATACGCCAGCTACACCCAACATGTGGAATGGATGCATAAGGATATTGTGCTCAGCCTGGAATACAATCATGAAATTGAAAGTACCAGAGATTCCTAGAGGCATACCGTCAGAGAAGCTTCCTTGACCAATAGGGTAGATCAAGAAAACGGCAGTAGCAGCTGCAACAGGAGCTGAGTATGCAACAGCAATCCAAGGACGCATACCTAGACGGAAGCTAAGCTCCCACTCACGACCCATATAGCAAGCTACACCAAGTAGGAAGTGTAGAACGATTAGCTCGTAAGGACCCCCGTTGTATAGCCATTCATCGACGGAAGCTGCTTCCCAGATGGGATAGAAATGCAAACCGATGGCTGCAGAGGTAGGAATAATGGCACCGGAGATAATATTGTTTCCATAAAGAAGAGAACCGGAAACGGGCTCACGAATACCATCAATATCTACCGGAGGAGCTGCGATGAAAGCAATAATGAATACAGAGGTTGCGGTCAATAGGGTAGGGATCATCAAGACGCCAAACCATCCAATGTAAAGACGGTTTTCGGTGCTAGTGATCCAGTCGCAGAAGCGACCCCATAAATTTGCGCTTTCGCGTCTTTCTATAATTGCGGTCATGGTCAGAACTTCGTTTATAAAATCATCAGAGGCTCCCAAGCATAAGGCTTGTTATTTGACAGTATAATATGATCCATGTATCAATGTCAACCAATATCCGGTATGGGATTTCAATATCTATCCCAACGGGATAGATACTGATCTATACTATATTGATAGAATATAGATGTATTTGAGATCTATATTTTTTGCAGATATTCCAAACTCTATAGATCTATCTGTAGTTAGATACTACATAAAATTATTTCTTTCTGGTTCCAGGAAGATCCATTGTGTTGTAATTAGAACGGATAGGATTGAATCAGTGAAAAGAAAAATTTTTTTGTTCGCTACAACGAACGAAGTGCAATGCAATTCTGGAACCGAATTCTGAATCCATTGATACGAGTGGGATATGAATTCTTCATCACTTTTCCAGAATAAGTGGACAGAGGTACCTATCGGAATTGGATCAATTTTTTCCGGGTTGCCCGGGACTCGAACCCGGAGCTTGTCGGATGGAGTGGATGATCTGCTCCTTCAGTATCAGTAAGAGCGAGAAATCTCTCCCCAAACCGTGCTTGCAATTCTCATCGCACACGGCTTTCCCCATGTAATGTATTTATTTCCTAATCATTTTAGTTCTCGGATGGAAAAAGAAAAATGATTCTGAATCGAGGCAATTACTCAAAGAGCATTTCATTGGTCAAATAAGTTTTCTTTCTATTCTAAGATCCTGTATCTTTTGCCAGGAATTGGCTAGGGGATTTATCTGGAGAATATCTGAATGCCAAATTCGTTCTCTCTGTGAATGGGCCGCTGCTTTCGATGAAAAAGCCGGATAATCAAATTCTCGTTCTTTTGAAAAATATTTTTTGAAGAGTTCTGGACCTAATTCCTTCCGAACTACACGTATCGTACTTTTATGTTTACAGGCTAAAGTTTTAGCACATGATAGTGAAAGTATATACTTTATACGATATAAACCATCTCGACCAAAGGATCCACTGTAGTAATGAAAAATATTTCTCCAAATTCGATCGAATCGATCGAGGATATCATCATCTGTTAGACTAGTCCAAGACAATTTACTAATTGGCCGCCCTGATATGTCACAGAATTTTTCTTTAGCCAATAATCCAATTATTGGTACAATCGGAACTATTGGATCAAATTCATCGGTAATAAGATCAGTAATAAATAACTTATCTAGCATTTTGATCCTGACCAGAAGAGGTTTCATCCGAACCCTCAGAGAATAACCTAGAGAAGAAGAACAATTCTTGGATAATTGATGAGAACATATCCTATATGGTTCGGACCAAAGATGGAAATAACATTGCCGAAAAATTGGAAGATGATATCTACATTTTTTCACTAGGAGATTAGTACCCCTTATAGCTATAATAGGTCTTTCTCCATATCTAACATAGTGAATTTTAGGATCCTTCAACGACCAGATACTTTTCAGTGAATTTCGACGAAAATTTCTGATAATATGTTTTACTTTTCGATGAAAATGAGTTCGCTCAGGGAAAGATCCATGAGACGACGATCGTGGATGAAAAGATCGTTTAAGAAGGGGAACTAAAATGGATTCGCATTCATAAACATAATTATTCCACAGGAACAGCAAGAATCTTGTATTTACTCTCGGAACGACAATAATCGATCTTTTTAAATTCTCTGGACTATTTCGATATTTATAGAGAACAGATCGTAATGGGTGCAAGGAGGGAGCATCTCGGATCCAGCGACGAAAGGTTCGAACCAAAATTTCCGGATGAATAGAATAGGGTATGCGTGTATCTAATATATAATTTGAATGCGGGAATTTATCTTCCAAGAAGGGAAATATTGAATGGATCGACCGGAAACTCTTCCATTCATTAATCCCTTCCACAGAATATTTTGACCGTATAGAGAACGGAACTTCCAGGACCAATGTCAGTCCTTCTAGTATCGATTCAGAATAGGAACTCTTGTTGTGATCAACTAATGGATTTGGATCGCAATTCACAAATAAAAAAATTGAATTATTCTGTTGACGTATTTGACCAATCAAACGTTTTACAATTAGGAAACTTAATTTCTCATTGGAACTTAAATGTTCCATCGGTTCAGAGGAACTTGATACATCCAAATAATGATCATGAGAAATTACGTAAAGATCTTCCTGGAAAAAGAGTGGATATAAAAAGCATTGTTGCCAAGAGCTATCTTCCTTTCCGTATCTATGGAACTCATCCATTTTCAAACCTCAGCTACGGCTCTCGTTCATGAGAATAACCTCTTAATTTATGAGATAATACATGGTGCAATCTAGTCGGGACAAGATAGGAAAAAAATAGATATATCCAGATATAAAGATTCTATATTCTATTCAGCAGATTTACTACCCAAGGATCTCATTCGTCATGAGGAAGAACGAAATTCTTTTATACTGGCGACCGATCGCTCTCCTGACTCATGGGATAAATCAACCTGGTCAGTACACTATTTATCTTACACATTTGTACTCGAGTACTTAGGACTCATTGTGAGTGTATAAATCCCTGATCTACTCAGGGAAAACCTCCCGATATCGGGTACTGAAATGCTCTTAACTTCTGATCAGTAAAGGGAATTCCTCGCTCGTTTAATTGGAACGAGGAACAGAAGCTCGTTCCTCTGGGTTTACCTATGATTAAAGTCATATAGCTTTCTCCATTGACTCATTCAACTTAACTGTGAATGAATTCGATCCTATTCACAATTATCACATTTGATCCGAAAGGATGAGCATATTATAAATCCATCTAAATATATAATAGACATTTCCCACCCATTTGATTCCTTGAATCAGATCCGGTCCTGATCGAATACAATCAGGTATCCTAAAAAGAATATCAGGTATCATAAAGATCATATGTTGGAACGACATGCTCTTTTTTCCGTTCATTATACTTCGAGGATCAGTCGTAGTCTTCCAAACTTTACCGATGGTATCGATGAGTTTTCTACTTCATTCAAATGTGTAAAAGACCTTAGTCGCACTTAAAAGCCGAGTACTCTACCATTGAGTTAGCAACCCATATTGCGAATAGTTTTTGAGGATATATATATACGATCGAAGTGGAATGCGAGGATGAACCGGTAACCGGTAAATAGAATCTTACCAATCGTTAAATGACGAACGGGATAAAAAACCTATGTGAATGACCAAATAATTAACTCGTCAGTTCATATATGGATATGTATAGTTTCTTTCGATCCGCCATTCCAGAATAAAGTATTCTAGGTTATAAATAAATGATTCGTCAACAGAATTATCATGATTGGATAGAATCACTGATCCATGATGAATATAAAATATCTCTTTCTATTGTGAATGGACGAATTATATCGACACAATACACTATTGTCAATCCAGAATAAAATATAAATGAATTGTTGGATTGGCATCTATATTGGGACGATATGTTAGACGCATCGAGAGGAAATTCTAGGCTTATTTGTAACAGCCTTGGTGGAACGATTCAAATATTCGTCATCTATGGGATCACATGGAAACGAGAGTGACTTGGAGAGTATATAATATAATAATAAAAATGTTGAATCAAGGGTATTTGATCCGAATAGAAAATGTTGGATATCATAATCCACATCCACGAAACCAATTATGTAAAGTCGCACGTTGCTTTCTACCACGTTGTTTCAGACGATGTTTTTAAGATTCCTCCCTGCTGATCTCGAATCATGATCGAGACGTGATTATGAATAGTCATTAACTCCGTTGATATGATAGGAATAGATATCGAATTGAATCCACTCTTTTTGTATTGAATACACTCAATGTAATCAATATCAATTAATTTATATTGATTAGGTACTTAATGCTTCTTTAGCTGCGTGCATTACCTCGACAGTAATGTTCAAAATGCCCTTTTGTCGTGCAAATTTTTCCGTATTTCTCTTTACTTCGTCCCTGACAAAACGGGGGATTTTCTTCAATTCTAGTCGACTTTCAGGATCCCAAATTAGACTTATATCCGTGGATAATGATTTAGTCATTATTTCCTTCGTATCATGACCACAAAAAATCTCTAGAAGATGATCTTCCATACCCAGAGCGAATGAGTTATAAACTGGATCAGCTATTTGATTAGTACCTTCGTAACCCAAGAAGGGTCGATATCCCAAGGAAAAATTTTGGATATGAGCTGGTGCGGAAATAACTCCACAGGGAATCTCAAGACGTTTACCGATATGACGTTCCATTTGAGTACCAAATATTGCAGAGGGCTCCATGTGAGCGATAATATCTCCTACTTGAGCATGATCATCTGTGATGATTATCTCATCACAAAAATCTTTAATTTGCTCTTTGAACCATTCTGCATCATGTTTACAATAAGTACCTGTACAACTCACACGAATTCCCATCTCTCTAGCAAGTATCTTAGTAATTGAAGCAGCATGAGTTGCATCACCAAAAACGACTGTTTCTTTCCCCGTAAAATTCTGACAATCGATAGATCTTGAGAACCAAGCAGCTTGGGAAACGAATCGAGTTTGTCCATCGATATAGGATTCGTAATCAACCCTTTTATTTGATAAAATAGGAGCCGCCAAGGTATCAACATATTTCTTTATCTGTCGGATGCACTCGGCCGTATCTACAGCTCCCATAGGAGTTGTAGATACATAAGGCATCCCAAATTCTTTATTCAAATACATCGCTGTCATTAAGCCCACTTCACGATAAGGAATTAAATTGAACCGAGCTTTTGGTAAATTTTTCGGATCCTCTACAGATCCTCCTTCAGGAATTATTTGATTAATTTTGATGTCCAGATCTTTCAATAAACGTCTCAACTCACGACAATCGTGTCGATTATGAAAGCCCAGAGTAAGAATCCCAATTATATTTACAGAGGGTGCATCTGTTACAAATTGATCCAATGTTTCTTGTCTATGGGATTTCTCCAAATAATATCGAACCACTTGTTCCAAAGTTCTATCCGCTGCCTGAATTTCATTCACTTGATAATGATCCACATCCGCAAAAATGACGTTGCAATCGGAGATTATGGATGCTCTATCCACAAAGTTTTTTAAATCCTCTTGCAAGATACTAGAGGTACATGTAGGTGTCAATATGATCAGATCGGGACCTTCCTCCTTATCTTTTCGAAGAATATTATCCACAACTCTTTTTCGAGATCCACGTGCTAGTACGTGACGATCTACTATACTAGCAGTTGCAGGAGTAAAATTTCTTTCCCGTTCTAACATAGAGCGCATTACATTAAAATAATCATCTCCTAGAGGAGCATGCATAATGGCATGGACATTTTTGAATGAACTAGCTACTCGTAGAGTTCCAATATGAGCAGGACCAGCATACATCCAATGGGCTAATTTCATAAATTGAACCTTATCTCGAATTGATCCGTATTCCCATCTTGCACCACAGAGATATCCCTTTATCCCTTCCCCATTGTAATAACATTCCCTTCTGATAAGTATGGTGAAATGATGATAAAAAGTAGGACAAAATTCCATTAGATCTACTCTTTACGAAAGAATAAAGAGAAGAGGGAGGGAAGGTAAAACAGGAACCAATGAAATAAGTCTGGGACGGAAGGATTCGAACCTCCGAATAACAGGATCAAAACCTGCTGCCTTACCGCTTGGCCACGCCCCATTCCCATCCTATTTCCCTATTCATAGGCTAATGAATACTTATATAAAATTTTTTGTCAACCCATTAAGATCCAAGATTCATTAGATCAGATCCTAATTGGTCCGGAAATTTGAATTTTGTGGATATTTTTACAAATTGGACATAATAGGAGAAACAGAAAAAGGGACAAGAATATCCATTCATTGATCATTCTCTATTAGATTGGGTAAAATATTTTATGTATAAAAAATAATCCCTTCCAATCCCAAGTCTGGTCAAACTTGCCGAAGAGCTTCGATCGATTTGATCAATCAAAGACTTTTCTGGCTTTACCCCCCCCCCCCCCTAATTTTTATTGGAGAAAAAAAAATGCTAGTTATACTCAATATTTGTCTAGATTATGCCTTTATTCATTCAAATAATCCCTTTTTTGGAAAATTACCTGAGGCTTATGCAATTTCCGATCCAATTGTCGATGTAATGCCAATTATTCCCCTTCTTTTTTTTCTCTTAGCCTTTGTTTGGCAAGCTGCTGTAAGTTTTCGATAAAAAGTATCCCCTTTCTTCATTTTTCCAGTTTTTTGATCGCTGTCATTGATCCAATTTATTTATCACTCTTTCCATTTTTTGTGACAGAAGTTCTACTCTTGCTCCACCCGACGATACCATATCCAGATGCCTTATCTGTTCCCAGCTAAAAAATTTTCCACTCACCTTCGTCAATTCCTTCTGATCCCATCGCTCACTCCGGATCGGGCTATTTGATAACGTATTAATACGAATGACATATTTTCATAAATATTTGATAAATAGCTGGTTGATCTAAAAAAGAAGAAAGGCATAAAAAACATTTTGAAAACAAAGGGAAAAATTATCTCCTTTTTTTTTTTAATTGATTTTCACACGTGATTCGGAGAAAGAATTTTGTGATTTGTATTAATCATACTATTGCTTTGTATTCAAGTATCCATATATGGTACAAAGATTGATGATCTATTCTGTTGTACTTATAATCAGGATCCCGGAGATTACGTAATGCTTACTCTTAAGCTGTTCGTTTACGCAGTAGTGATATTTTTCATTTCTCTTTTTATCTTTGGATTTCTATCGAACGATCCAGGACGTAATCCCGGACGTAAAGAATAGTGGAAAAAGTATCTATCTTTTCCGTTCCGTAGAAAGATCCGGAGTTATCCGTTTTCAGGATCAATAGTGACCAAACGGAGAGAGAGGGATTCGAACCCTCGGTACGGATCATCCGTACTACGGATTAGCAATCCGCCGCTTTGGTCCGCTCAGCCATCTCTCCAAAATGTGTGTAACAAAATGAATGGTGGAGTGAATATGTATACCATAGCATGTACGGATTGTATCGACAATACAATGAATATAGCAATTATTCAGTTAGATCAAAATCAATCCAGCGAATCATATTGTTCATTTCGTTCAAAATGATTCTTTGCTTTTCTTGGCCTGGCCACACCGGCCAGGCCAAGAAAAGCAAAGAATCAGTCGTACAGCGCTTTACCTAATCTAATAGCTAAAATAATTATTATAAAACTAAGAAAAACGAGGGTCATCCCAAATAGAACCTTTAGGATAATATCTTCCCCTATACCAAAAAAAGAATCAAAATACATTATAATGTCCTCCTATTTCTAATTTATGTCTTATTTTAAGGATATAAGTTGTTTAAGGCAAGGAAAAGAGAAAATAGAAGTGTGAAAAGTGATTGATCTCGACAACATTTTATTCATACATCCATCAAGTCGATGGGATCATAGGGGTGAAAGAAAACGAAATGGATCTACAGGTTATTGCACAGCTCACTGTTCTGACTCTGATGGTTGTATCGGGCCCATTAGTAATTGTTTTATTAGCAGTTCGCAAAGGTAATCTATAATTACAATGAGCCATCTCCGGGAATGAAATACTATTTACCCAAGTATAGAATCTCCGGGGATGGAGATTCATGTAATGATGAAAACGAGGTAATGATTGATAGAAACTTTCAATGGAGGTTGATAACTCCTCATCTTCCTATTGGTTGGACAAAAGATCGATCCCTATGTTACAATTGGATCGTGGCGGGTATAGTTTAGTGGTAAAAGTGTGATTCGTTACATTATCAACTCGAATAGTTGAAGGATCTTTTACATGGGTCTATGATCCATCTAAAGCTCTATTTCCAGATAGGTTAAAAACCTCCCCTATGAATACCTTGGTTCAGGAATAGCATACCTTCTCGTAATCTGAATCTTAAATGATGAAAGAGAAACACATTTTTGGTTCCAAGATAGCGACACAGAATGTTTTAAGAGAAATCACAGATCTATGGGGATCCAAAGATATTTTTTCATCGTGACTAAACCTTCAACTTATGGATGGAAAGACCCCAGGTTGAAGCCGAATAGCTATAGAACGATGACTTTGGTTTACTTGGGTTATCAACATGGCATTTCGTTCGAGCTCGGTGGAATTTGTTCTCCTGGGGATCGGAATCAGTAGAAATAGGGAACGAAGTAATTAGAAAGATTCGTGATTATTTGAAACTTTAAAAAATTTCTCTTTCTATAAGGATCATCTAGAAAGTGAGTAAGTATTCTACGATTCGGGGCCCTTCACTAAAAAAAAAAAGATAGAAGGGGAGAAAAGAGAAGAAACTGACATAGATGCTATGGGTACGATAAGAAATTAGGCTTTTATTAGAAAAAAAAAAAATAATAAGAAGAAAGAAAGAGTCGAAATATCCTTTCACAAAGATTTGATATAAATACTCCGTTTCTTACCTCATACCTCTATCCCCCATGAAGGAGCCGAATGACATGAAATTCTCATGTTCGGTTCTGAATTAGAGGCATTGAATAATCAATGTCGACTATAACCCCTAGCCTTCCAAGCTAACGATGCGGGTTCGATTCCCGCTACCCGCTAACAGATATCTACCTATTATATCTATATAGATATAATAGGTAGATATAAAGTGATTGAGTATATAATATAATTTAACAATTCATTCAAAATCTATTTTCCGTTTCAATGTGAAATAGATGTGAAATAGATTCTATTCTTTTCCTAATCTCATTGTGAATAAAAAGAAAGAAAGAGCGTCCATCGTCTAATGGATAGGACAGAGGTCTTCTAAACCTTCAGTATAGGTTCAAATCCTATTGGACGTAATACTCTTCAATTGTTCTCAATTGTTGTGCAATGTATTGGAACACATTCTTCAGCTCTTTTTCCTGATGTCCCACCAACCAAATGATCAAATATTCATTTTTTTTCTTGAAGTAGAAAAAGTTCAGTATGTTCCTTAAGAGCTTCTTCCAAAAGGGCTTCCGCTTCTTCCGTAAATGTACCAGTAGAACGTATAATTTCTCCAAACTGAGGTTTATTCTTTATCAAATACTCGCGTAATCGAACGAGAAATTTTCTCACCTGTGCTATCTCTAATATATCTAGGTATCCATTCGTTCCGGTATAAATAGTAGCTATTTGTTCTTCTACTTTCAAAGGAGCCGACTGAGATTGTTTGAGCAACTCACGTAATCGTTGACCCCTTGCCAACTGATCTTGAGTAGCTTTATCAAGATCGGAAGCAAATTGTGCAAAAGCTTCCAACTCTGCAAATTGAGCTAACTCTAATTTCAATTTTCCAGCTATCTTTTTCATAGCTTTTATCTGAGCCGCGGATCCTACTCTAGATACGGAAATACCCACATTAATAGCAGGTCGGATCCCGGCATTGAATAGATCAGACGATAAAAATATTTGTCCATCGGTAATTGAAATTGCATTAGTGGGAATATAAGCTGAAACATCTCCAGCTTGAGTCTCAACTATTGGTAGAGCCGTAAGACTCCCCTCACCTAACTGAGAACTTAATTTAGCTGCTCTTTCCGAGAGACGGGAATGCAAATAGAAAACATCTCCCGGATAAGCTTCTCGGCCAGGTGGTCTTCTTAATAAAAGAGACATTTGTCGATAAGCCTGTGCCTGTTTGGAGAGATCATCATAAATGATTGAAGCATGTTGTTTCTTATACATGAAGTATTCAGCCAAAGCTGCCCCTGTATAAGGAGCGAGATATTGTAATGTAGCGGGAGAATCTGCAGTTTCCGCTACTACAATGGTATATTCCATTGCGCCACGTTCTCGAAATGTATTAACTACCTGAGCCACGGAAGAAGCTCTTTGACCAATTGCTACATAGACACAGATTACATTTTGACTCTTTTGATTAGGAATAGTATCTGTAGCTACTGCTGTCTTGCCAGTCTGTCTGTCCCCAATAATTAATTCTCGTTGACCACGTCCTATAGGAATCATAGAATCAATAGCAATAAGTCCCGTTTGAAGGGGTTCATATACGGAACGTCTTGATATAATACCTGGAGCGGGAGATTCAATCAGTCGAAATTCGGAAGCTGAAATTTGACCCTTGCCATCAATGGGTTGGGCTAGAGCATTTACAACACGACCTAAATACGCATCACTTACTGGTACCTGAGCAATTTTTCCTGTTGCTCTAACGGAACTACCTTCTTGTATCATCAAGCCATCACCCATTAATACAGCTCCAACATTATCCGATCCCAAATTTAGGGCAATGCCTATTGTACCATCCCCAAATTCCACTAATTCCCCTGCCATTACTTCATCAAGACCATGAATACGAGCAATGCCATCTCCTACTTGAAGTACGGTGCCAAGATTACCAACTCTTACTTCGTTATTATATTGTTCGATCTGTTTCCGTATAATACTACTAATTTCGTCGAGTCGAATATTTCCCATTAGCACTCATTAATTATCTGTTGAGAAATAGGACCTATAACAACTAACTAATCATTTGTGTTCATCATGGCTCTAAGCAGGCCAATATTGTGATCGATCGTACGTAAATGTAACTTAGTATTCAAACGACTATTCAAAGTTACTATAGCTCTTCGTAAAGCTTGGCGAGAAACTTGTTGTCGGATCTGGTCAATTACTCTTTGCTGTTCGGAGTAAACTGTCTCATTCTTGGGATCCTCTAATTGTTCCAAATTCTCAGAAGCAGCTTTGAGAAGATCCTCTTTCTCTCGTTCTATCTGGGAGTCTCCATTTACCCGGATTTCGTCCGCTATCATTTCCACTTCCCTTAAGCGAACCCGAGCTTTCTCGAGCTGATTGATAGCTCCTTTACATAGTTCTTCCGAATTCTGAATAGTCTCCAATATTTTCTGTTTACGGTTATCTAATAGATTACTTAATGAAAGTAGATTATCTATTCACAAATTTAATGAATTCATAATCTCTTCCCAAACCGAACACGAATCTTTCGATTCATTCGGCTCTCCTGCTCAGTTCTTTTGTTTATTCCCCAGGAACAAACATATACGTTCCCTTCCCTCATCAACACCAAGCCTGCCCTTTCCGTTCCGTTTACGGAAGATTAGAATCAATCTATAAAAAACCGAGATCTCCGAAGGGCTCTTCCGGCAAAAGGGATTTGCAATTATAAATAAAGTTGTTTTTTTTTTGTTGTCGTTTCCCCTTTTCTCTCCTTTTCTTCTCCCATGAAATTTGAATCAATACGTTCCGTTCAACCAATTAATTTGTGCCTCCTCCTTTTTGTTCTATCAAATAATTTCCCTTCTGTGTAGGTCGTCGGTTCAGCATTGGAACTAAAATTGGATGGGAGATTGGGACTATTTTTCAGTAAATGGATTATTCCATTGATATGAATGTTATATATCGGATCAATCTCCAACTATGCCTTTGAATCCATCTCATCTTGACACAGCGGTGGAAAGAATACCCATTTAGTTGTGCTTAGACTTCAAGCAGTTCAGCTTTAACCATTCTAATGGTCCTCTCTCATTGGTTGGTATAAACTAAGAGTTCATTTCCCAATCAATTACGAAATGCTATAGTTCTTCGCTATTCCCTGTTCGGAAGTAATTCGTTGAGATCATGCACTTTTCTATCTCCAAAGTGCAGCTGGTTGGACCCAGCCATATTATTCGAATATAAAACTCGCACACACTCCCTTTCCAAAATAGATCAGTACACTAAGCACCACACTTGGATTTATTATATTTGTTTCTAAAATATTGGTATTTGACCCGAAACCCCCAGCAGAAGGCCAATAACTCAAGGAAATCAAAGGATCAATTACATTTTTCATACGCTCTCCCCTCATAGATAAGGATATGTTCTACATAATTTTGTTCTTTTATTATTTGATCCTATCTATCTAGTTCTGGATAAGAATATTTGGGATACTTAGTCCCAGGTCTCATATAAGGATAAAAAAAAATTGCTTGCCCTATCCACTCCCTTCCCTGCCGCACGTGTCATGAATCTTTATGACCGAAGTATAGGTATAGGAAGAAATAAAATAATTTATTTTCTAATTATTCGGATCAGCCCTTGAAATTATTGGAGAAATACTAATGTAATTACGAGGTGTAGGGATCTTTGTTTTCAAGATCAAACAAAGGGATTTGCAAATAGAAGTGCTAGGGCCACAACTAGCCCATAAATGGTTAAAGCTTCCATAAAAGCTAAACTTAGCAGTAAGGTACCTCGTATTTTACCTTCCGCTTCTGGTTGTCTCGCAATACCTTCTACAGCTTGGCCCGCAGCAGTGCCCTGACCAACGCCGGGTCCAATAGAAGCAAGCCCTACAGATAATCCAGCAGCAATAACGGAAGCAGCAGAAATTAAGGGATCCATGGTAATCTCCTCTTACTAAGGTTGGAAAATAGTTGATAATACAACAGTTTCATCTATTGATTGTTCACCAATAGTGAAATTTTGGAACGATTTCTTCCGAACAACTAAGAACCCAAAAGATTTCTTGATGGTATCTAAGTGATAATATCAACGAATAAGGAAACCTATTATTCCCTATTAAGATATTTCTTCATGAAAATATTTATTCTTCTTCATAATATTTGAAATACAGATTCCATTTTATTGGACATATGAATTCTTATCACGGAGAGAGAGATGATATATTAATCCATAAAATAGATAAGGCTTTTAATCCATATAAATGGATTAATATATGAAACGAACTATATAAAGAGTAAACGTGTTAAAAAATCCTCCCCTTACTAGGAACAAAAATTGAATCGTTCTACGTTGGGGTACATTCTTTACTCAACCAACTCCGTCCGATTAGTGAACCTGTTCGATCCTATTTTATTTCATATCTCTATACAAATGGACCAATCTGATCCACTCTATCTGGAGATCTAATGGACGAAATTAGTAGTTAACTGATCCTATTCTTACCAAGCTTTTGTTACTAAGAATTCCGATTTGCTCCTACCATACATATCAAGTCATGAGTTGGTACGATACTTAGAAAGAATTCTATCTGATTGGACAGTTATTTAGTGGTTTAATGATGACCCTCCATGGATTCACCTATATAAGCTGCGGCTAGAGTTGCAAAGATCAGAGCTTGAATACCGCTTGTAAATAATCCCAAGAACATTACAGGTATAGGAACTATTGAAGGTACCGGAGAAACAGGAACGGCAACTACCAATTCATCGGCTAATATATTTCCAAAAAGTCGAAAACTAAGTGATAAAGGTTTTGTAAAATCCTCTAAGATGTTAATTGGTAAAAGTATTGGGGTTGGTTGAATATATTTACCAAAATAACCTAACCCCCTCTTTGCAAGACCTGCGTAGAAATATGCTACTGACGTAAGCGAAGCTAGAGCAACCGTAGTATTAATATCATTTGTAGGTGCGGCTAACTCCCCTTGAGGTAATTTTATAATTCCCCAAGGAAGAAGAGCACCTGACCAGTTAGAAACAAAGATAAATAGAAACATAGTTCCAATAAAGGGAACCCAAGGACCATATTCTTTCTCCCCAATTTGAGTTCTGGTCAAGTCCCGAAAAAATTCGAGAATATATTCAACAAAATTTTGACCACCGGTAGGAATGGTTTGTGGATCTCGAACAGCTATGGTAGCTGAACCTGATAAGACAGCAATTACAACCCAAGAAGTTATAAGTACCTGTGCATGAACTTGAAACCCCCCTATTTGCCAATAAAAATGTTGACCCACCTCCACACCGGATATCTCATAGATATGATTCAGTGTGCTAATAGGAGATCGTACGATATCCATATCCATATTACCCCCTTGTAAAGATTAACTTAAAGAAGAAAAGAAATGATTTTTGTCGAATGAGGGATTCCTCAATTATTTTACTTTCATCAGAATTTTTGATGCCACGAGATAATAAAATGGTTATTCTATATTCCATTAAGAATCTTTTTAACTATCTATTACCCCTTCATATAGCTATAATTACCTTGATGACCTTCCTTCGCAAATTGCTGACGTTGATCTGTTCAGGATCAATTGGATTGAAGCTATACCATCATCATTGGCTGGAATTGGGATATCTACCAGATCTGGATCACAATCTGTATCAACTAAGCAAATTGTCGGAATACCCAAAGTTCTACATTCCCCAAGAGCAATGGATTCTTCTCGTTGATTGGTAATTATTGCAATATCGGGTAAGCTCGTCATGTATCTAATCCCACCTAGATATTTCTGCAATTGGTCCAATTGTCTCTTGAGCATTGCTGCTTCTTTCTTTGGAAGTCGATTGAATCGTCCCGTATCTTTTTCTTTTTTTAAATCCTTGAACTTCTGAGGTCTCGTCTCTGTAGTAGACCAATTAGTTAACATACCACCAAGCCATTTTCTATTTACATAATGACATCGAGCTTCTGTAGCAGCTGATGCTACTAAATCAGCTGCTTGATATTTCGTACCGATTATCAGGAATTGTTTTCCCCTACCTGCTATATCAAACGCCAAATCACAAGCTTCTGATGAAGAACGAGCAGTTTTAGCCAGATTAATAATATGAGTATCTCTACGCTCTGTAAAAATGTAAGGTGCCATCTTAGGATTCCATTTTCTAGTTTTATGCCCTAAATGAACTCTTGCTTCCATCATCTCTTCCAAATCAATGTTCCAATATCTTTTGCTCATTCTCGTTCGCTTTCCTCCCCAAAATAACGAAATAACATGGACTTTAATATCTAATTATTCCAACGGAATCGATTACATCTCAAAGATTGCCTATCTGTCTAGTACGTAGTACAAACGTTCTCACTCATAGAATATTTTATATTCTTCCTATTATATTATAGATAGAATGAATATTCATTCACATAACAATAAATCTATTTATCAATACTATTTATCAAGACTATTTTAATGGCTGTTTTAATATATTGTGATATTTTTCTTTAATGGGAAAAAAAGATACTTTGTCATGATGAAATAAAATATCTTTCACTTTGTGGCTAAATAGATTACTATTCCCTATTTTTGGATCCATTCCGTTCCGTTTCCCTGAACGGCGAATATGCTGTCCAGTACCGGCAGGTATAATCCCCCCGAGAATAACATTTTCCTTCAAGCCTTTCAACCGATCGATACGACCTTGTAGAGCAGCTTTAGCTAAAACCCGAGCAGTTTCCTGGAAACTCGCTTCGGATATAAAACTTTGAGTATTCAGAGATGCCCTTGTTATTCCCAATAACATGGTTTCATAATAGATTGCCTCTTCCAGAGCACGATTCATTCTCTGTGCTCGTGATAATCCAATGAGTTCCCCGGGTGAAAAAACATTAGCCGTTCCATCTTCTGAAATTAATACTTTCGATGTCATTTGGCGTACAATAATCTCTATATGCTTATCACAAATTCGTACCCCTTGGGATTGGTAAACCTTTTGAATCTGATTGACCAAATGAATCTGACTTTGTTCCATAGTTATCCTAGCACTGATGAATAACCCCCAAAGACTTCCAAGAAATCTTGTCATATCTCCGGTCCAATTTTCAAAACTTTCTTTCAGATTCATTGATATTGAATTATTCAAACGGGCTTCTGACAATTGTTCAACTTTAGGAAGACCTTGAATTATATCACTGGATTTTAACCTTTCATATATCAATGTTATTAATGTATCTCCTTTGTCAAGAAATTCTCCATAATGACCATGAACAGTCGCTTTTCGAGTAGCCAAATAGGGTTTAGCTGATCTAATGACTAAAGATTCCTCATCAACTGCTATAATTTGACCAGATTCGGGGAGTGGTTCATGCTCGGATAAACATACACTTTCAGGCATAAATTGTCCAGGACTAACTACTGGAAATGTTTTTTCGCAGAATTTGGATGAAGAAGAGCACCAATTTGGACCTAAGAGATTGGAGATGATGTTCCTACACGGATCGAAATGAGAAATTCTCGTATTTTCGTCCATAAAATAGTATTTAGGTACTTTAAAAGTATTGAAATACTTGTGGAAAATGGAATGTTTCTTTGACAAGACTTTATTATAAGTTAGAAAATGGGAGGATGGGAAACGGTTGGTGATACTATGTAAATGACCCAATAGACCCGAAAATTCAATGATTTTCCTCATAGGATCCTCTCTATTTGATTTATTTACCGTATCATAACATTTTGAATAATTGAATAGAACAATTCGAAAACAGTCGGATGGTGACAGAACCATAAAAGATCCACTGTCTTCCCCCCCATTAGATAATGAACAAATAGTTCCTTGATGCTTATTAATTAATTGACTCTCTCCATTGGAAGAGAAAAGATTAGTGTGGTACAATTTGTTATGACACATCAAATTTGAACTCAAATTTGAACTTGTTTTATTGCCCCTTCTCCCCATGAAAAAAGGGGGGTATTTCATCAAGCTAATTTGGATCATATTGCTAACGATCTTATTTGTTTTGACTGAAGTAAGAGAAGCATAAGCCCCAGATTCTATAGAATCTATTTGTTCCCAATCAAATCCTAGACAAATTCGAACCAATGGAATACTTGTTACTTGGATTCGTTCACCATCTTCGTACGAAATAGAATTGCTAACTTGAATCTGCAAATTGTCCCCTTCCCTCGAAAAATCTAGGGAAAGGGGTGTTGTCATATCCGGTCCATCAGGTATTCCATATTCTACGTTAGAATATCCAAAGACGGAATTTCTCTGTAGAATACCACTTTTGGGTATTCTAAGAATCGGATCAGGACAAGGTCTTATTCTTTTTCCCCATTCTTTATCACACTGCAACGGGACGATGAATCGATTCATTTGTTTTTTCCCCTTAATATTGTAATTCTTAGGGGAAAAGGTTACATAAATAGAGTCTTGATGCTCGTTGAATATGGTCCGATCAGTTTCTGAATAACTGAAGATTTGTTCTTCCTTCCCATAGCAGTTTGAGTAACCCGATCTATGTTCCACTTGATCCACGTAAGAATCGGAAAGTGATTGATGTTTGGCAACAAAAAGTTGAACATCTACTTGATCCTGATGCTTATGAAATGGGAAGGGTACTACACCGGATCCATATATACCTCCCGATAATATCCATAAATAACCCGTCCTGCGTATAGAATGAACATTACCGTGTGCATATTCAGGTGCATGATACACATTGGTACTCCAGTGCATTTCTCCTTCTAGGTCAGAATATATATTTTTGCGAACTTTTTCCTTGAAGGAAGATGTTCTAGTACGAACCTCGGCAATAATTTGTTCCGATTCAACATATTGATCATTCTGAACCAAAAGCAAACTTTGTGGTGGAATGGTTAAGTTCTGTACTTGATCCTTACCATCAATAGTGATGGATAAGTTATTATGACATAGATAAGCAGGGTGTCCATTACATGTACGTGTAGGATAAGCCAAATTCTTATTGAATTCAATCTTTCCATTGAAAGGGGCTCGTATATGTTCTGCAATATCACCAGTAAATACCCCCCCGGTATGAAAAGTCCTTAGTGTTAGTTGAGTTCCTGGTTCCCCAATGGATTGGCCTGCAATAATACCTACTGCTTCTCCTAATTCGATCAAGTGACTGTGAGTAGTACTCCGACCATAACATAATTGACAAATCCGAGATATACTCTTGCAAGTAAAGGGGGTTCGTATATATATTGGTTGTGTTCGAAGATTTATTAATTGATTGGCAAGTCCAACCCCGATATCCTGATTGCGCGTGGCAATGCATCTCCTATTTATATATAAATCGTCTGCTAGCACACGGCCAATCAGTATTTGTGTTCGTACAACAATTTCATTTCTGTCCCTCTCTCGACCTCGAATGGGACTTACGAAAATACCTTGGATAGTGCCACAATCTCTTCTACGTACTACAATGTGTTGAACCACTTCAACGAGTCTACGTGTGAGGTATCCAGCATCTGCTGTTCGTACAGCAGTATCCACAACTCCTTTACGAGCCCCATAACAGGAAATAATATATTCCGTTAAAGAGAGCCCTTCGCGTAAATTCCTTCGAATGGGTAGATCAATGATTTGTCCTTGAGGATCTGACATTAATCCTCTCATACCTACTAATTGGTGAACCTGAGATGTACTTCCCCTAGCTCCTGAGAAAGACATCATATGTACTGGATTTAAGGGATCAGTCATGCTAAAATTAGGATTCATTTCCTTTCTCAAATATTCACTTGTAGCATACCATATCTCAATCGATTGACGTAATTTTTCCACTGCATGTACATTCCCATAATGATTATGTTTCTCCGAAATAGAACCTTGTTGCTCCGCATCTTGGACGAGCCATCCTTTGGAAGGTGCTGTTAAAAGATCATCAATTCCTAATGAAATAGCTGTATCAGTAGCTTGTTGAAAACCTGAAGTCTTGAGTTGATCCAAGATATGTGATGTATATGTCATTCCGAAGTGATCTATTAATCTGCTAATAAGCTTTTTAATGGCAGTTTTATCCATCACTTTATTATAAAAGGGCAAATTATCAAAGGGCAATTTGGTTCGTTTCTTCATAAGGAAAAATCTCCATATTTTAATCAGCAGAATTAAGCAATGGGTTCAAGCCGGTTATTCGAAGGCTTCCTCGATCTCTATATCTGCACTAATAAAAAGATCATAAGATAAATAGCATTAGATCCTGAGAGTTGGTAGTGATTTATTTGGGTGTTCAAAACGGGCAAAACCTTGTATGGCTTCTTCCATTTCTCGATTGAAACGAATACGACCAACAGTTGTTCGAATATATATATTAAGGATTTCCCCTCTTCTACCTTTTCTTATTCGAAAATGTTCATGGATTTCGTGGAAGATACCCAAAGATTCGTATTGAACTTCGATAGGGGCTTCTTGGTTTACGGAGGTAATGATACGTAAATCCACTTCCTCCCACCGAAGCCATAAGGGGCTGTATAAGTCAATTCGTTTCTGCCGATAAGCTCTGAGCACATCATCATAACTATAAAAGGAAGGTTTCTTACAGGAAAACCTTTTCTTTTCCGAGTGATACGGGTGGTACCTATTTCCATAAATACCTTTATTATTTTCGACCGTCGATATATAAAGTCCAAGAAGCATATCTTGAGTCGGTATAGAAATAGGATCTCCGATAGCTGGAGACAAAAGATTTGTCTCAGAAAACATGAGTAAACGAGCTTCTGCTCTAGCTTCCAGAGATAAAGGTAAATGGACAGCCATCTGATCTCCGTCGAAGTCCGCATTAAATCCTCCACAAACCGATGGGTGTAAACGAATGGCACGTCCTTCTACTAAAATAGGTTGAAACGCTTGTATTCCTAATCTGTGTAAGGTAGGTGCTCGATTCAACAATACGGGATGTCCTTGCATAACCTCTTGAAGTACTTCCCATACAATGGGTCCCTTATCTTGAATCATACTTTTAGCAGCTCTTAGGTTGGGAGCAATATGTCGTCCAATGAGACTACGAATTACAAATGCTTGAAAAAGCTCTATTGCTATTTCTGAGGGTAATCCACATTGATACAATGGTAGAAAGGGACCCACCACAATAACGGAACGACCTGAATAATCAACTCGTTTCCCTAGTAAATTTTCACGGAATCTTCCCTCTTTGCCTTCGATCACATCTGAAAACGATTTATAAGGCCTATCATGACTGTCTTTCAGTGGTTGTCCACAGATGCCATTATCGAGAAGTGCATCTACGGCTTCTTGGATCAATTTTTTTTGACAAATAACAAATGACTCAGATCCACTTCTTGCTAATAAATTGGTAAGAGTATTATTCCGATTGATAACTCTTCGATAAAGTTCATTTAGATCTGACGAAGTAATCAGTCCACCTTCACCTAATTGAACGATTGGCCTCGGTTCGGGAGGAAGAACTGGTAATAGGCATAAAACCATCCATTTTGGTTCTATATTTGTTCGGAGAAAATGTTTAGCCAATTTTATGCGTCCAACTAGAAAATCCTTTCTTCTTCGAATTTTTTCATCCTCCCATCCATCCACAGTAGATTCTTGATCCTCCTCCAATTTATTCCATTTCAATTCAACCAAGTTCTTCCATTCCATATGTGAACGATCTATAATCATTTGCAGATCCAGACCAGTTAGCTGTTCCCTGATAGCATCTCCCCCAGTAGCTATTTCTCTCTCTTCAAATGTTCCAGAACCTCGAGCAAAGAGGTAATGAGAACGAACAGAGAGGTAATGAGGAATAATATCTTTCCAGGATTGAATCTCATAATTGAATGTACCCCGTGATCTCAATAAAGTTGGTTTGTTAGCTATGGGCTTAGCAAGAAAAAGATTTGGATAGGTTATTCTAAGATTTCCCCCCCTCAGGATCGGACATGAAAGTTTCCTCTCATCCGGCTCAAGTAACTAAAAAGTATGCGAAAAACTATTTTTCGCTCTGAAAAGAGACCGCTACTCTCTGCTCAAGTTCCAGGTTCAATTGAGTATTCCTTTACGATTCTACAACATAGATATGGAATTATTGAGCAGTCTCCTCCCTTCCGAACAATCAATTTCTTTTTTAAAAGACCTTCAATTAGGGATTTACTTGTCTTTATCTCGTTCCATTTGATCCTTTAGGTTCCTGCTTGCTCCACTTCGATGGTTACAACACTATCTATCGATCGAAGCATATGTGCGATGAATAGACTCCTATAGCCATATCTTCGGTCCGGAATACCCTCTTATTCAGGGATAACCCAAATGAAAGAGAATTACTTTCGAATTCCATTATATAAAAGAAGTGTTTTCACGAAGTTCAATTAGCAAATTGATACAGAATATAAAAACCCTGGACTAATTCCTCTTTCTCAACATCTCTTCAAGATGCTTATAATTCTGAGCTTCATGCTACTCCTCCGGAGGGACATGTCAGAGCTAAAGGCATCCCAATGAGATTGAATAGGATGACAGTTCCTTATTATGGATCTGTATGATCGGAACTTGTGATCAAGTCACACATCGCAGTATACTGGGCCTTCTAATTCTTTCCGAGTTTTAGCTAATAGATTCGCAATATAACTGGGAAGGCGTTTCAAATACCATACGTGAACCACTGGACATGCCAGTTTAATGTATCCCATTCGATATCTTCGAATTCGAGAATCAACAAATTCAACTCCACATTGTGTACAAAATTTTGAGTCTATCTTTTCATTTCCAATCCCTGGAGAATTTCCACAAGCACAAACTCTACTTTTTATAGGTCCAAAGATTCTTTCACAAAACGATCCATCTCTTTCTGGTTTATTAGTTTCATAATGTAGAGTATAGGGTTTAGTCACCTGTCCAACTATCTCGCCATTAGGTAAAATTTTTTTGGACCAAGCACAAATCTGTTCAGGAGAAGCTAATCCAATTCGAAGTTGTTGATGTTTATTCTGGTCAATCATAAAAGATCTTGATTCATTCTGATCAAACTTCCTCCCTATCTATCTGAAAGTCTTTCTCAGATATAATAGCATGATTCGATTCTAGAGCTAAAGATCGTAATTCTCGAATGAGCAATCGGAAAGATTCTGGAGCAGTGTCAGGTTTAGGTATTGGCCTTCCAGTGAGAATGGCACCAAGTACTTCATTACGAGTTCTAATATGGTCAGATTTGAGAGTAAGCATCTCTTGTAAAATATAAGCAACACCAAAACCTTCTAGAGCCCAAACTTCCATTTCTCCTACTCGTTGCCCCCCTCGTTTGGATTTTCCTCTAAGAGGTTGTTGTGTAACCCGTGCATAAGGTCCACTCGAACGTGCATGTATTTTATCATCAACTTGATGACTCAATTTCGACATATAAGCTTTTCCTATTGTAACAGGTTGTTCAAAAACATCTCCTGTTCTTCCATCGATTAATCTATGTTTTCCAGGATGATCCGGCTCGAATACCCATGGATTTGCTGTTTGTTCACTAGCTTTATAAAGCTCAGGAAACACTAGTTTTCTCGAAGCTTCTCGCTCATATCTTTCGTCAAAAGGTGTTATTCTATAATGTTTGTTCATCAGATTTCCTGCTAAACCGGGCAAACATTCAAAGATCTGTCCTACATTCATTCGTGAAGGTACCCCTAATGGATTCAATACCATATCAACAGGTATTCCATTTTGCAAATAGGGCATATCTTGTCTGGGCAAAATTATTGAAATAATACCTTTATTACCATGCCTTCCAGCTACTTTATCACCCACTTGTATCTTACGTTTTTGTGATATATATACGTGGACTGTTTCCGCATTATCACCGGAATCATCTACTCTATTGATCCATCTCACATCAATAACTCGACCTCTTCCACCTATAGGTGTTCTGAGACAATTTTCTCTGGCAGTGGATACCTCAATACCAAATATGGTTTGTAATAATCTTCCTTCCGGAGAACATAATGATTCTTCTGTTGTTTGAGGCGTTAATTTACCTACCAAAACATCACCTGTTTCTATCCAAGATCCTAGCATTACAAGACCATTTTCGTCCAAATGACGAAGTGAATGAGCATCTAAATGAGGTATTTCTCTAGTGATTCTTTCAGGACCCTGGCTCGTCATACAGATTTCAATCCTGTATCTTGCAATATGGAAAGAGGTATAAATATCTTCATATACCAGACGCTCACTAATGAGTATTGCGTCTTCGAAATTGTATCCTTCCCATGGCATATAAGCTACTAAGACGTTTTTTCCCAAAGAGAGTTCTCCCCCTACCGTAGCCGCACCGTCAGCCAGAATTTGTCCCTTCCTTACACATTCCCTTTGACGAACTTGAGGTTTTTGATGCGTACAAGTATTGGTATTAGAACGTTGATACATAACCGATTCTGTTCGTACAATGTCTCCATTAACCGATGAAGTTATATTTACAGCATCGATATACTTGATCCTTCCCTCTTGTGTAGCTATAGCTACACTTCCTGAATCTAGAGCTGCTTGACCTTCCAACCCAGTTCCGGCAATGCACTTCTCGGGTCGAAAAAGTGGAACTGTTTGACGCTGCATATTAGAACCCATTAGAGCACGATTTGCATCATTATGTTCGAGAAAAGGAATAAGGGAAACTCCAACGGAAAAATATTGGAAAGGAAAAATACTTCTGAAATGGATTTGTTCCCATGCAATAACTATAAATTCTTGTCGGTATCGAGCTGGAGTAATTTGTTCCTCTTGAATCCCTTGATTTAACGCCAAAGAATTTCCCGTAGCTATCCGATAGTATTCATCCTCATCTTCTCCCGGTAATAGATAAACCATATTTTCTTCTCTCGATCTCTCAGAGATCTTATAGAATGGACTTTGTAAAGAACCGTAATGACCAATCTTTGCATGAATAGATAATGATGCAACAAGTCCAGCATTCATTCCTTCGGACGTATCGATTGGACAAATACGCCCATAATAACTGGGATGAATATCCCGTGTCCGAAAACTAGCAGTTCGCTCTGTTAAGCCCCCAGGGCCTAAATGGCTCAATTTTAGCCCATGAGCTATTTCCGTCAATGGATTTGTTTGATCCAAAAATTGGGATAAGGGGTGTGAACCAAAAAAATCTTGAAAAGTGTTTTTAATTATAGTTGAAGTTACCAAGTTCTGAGGAGTTGATCTACGCTTGGTTGCTCTGTGTATAGTTCTTCGAACTGCATCTTCCAAACGACCTAGAGCTAATCTGAATTGATTCTGTAATAAATCTGCTACAGAACGAATACGTTGATTCCTGAGATGATCCATATCATCGAGTGTGCCCATTCCCATTTTAACTCCGATAAGGTAATCCACAGCAGCCAATACATCTTGTGGTAATGAAAAAATCTCGTTCTCGGGTATATCAAGGTTTAGTTTTTGGTTCGGATTTCGTCGACCAATCTTTCCCAATTCACATCTTTGTCGGAAAAATTTTTCCTGCAATTCTTTACATAGAGACTCGGAAAATACCACATCGCCACTTATACAGTATAGTCTTTTATAAAACTCCAGAATGGCATTTTCCCTCGACCAGAGATATTCCTCCCGCTTCTGCCTCCCCTTCGTCTTCAGTAAAAATAAAAAGATTTCGGGATAGCGAGTATTGTCCAGAATATCTTGGAGGTTTAAACCCATAGCTGATAATAGAACTGAAATAGATATTTTCCGTTTTCTGCTTACACGAGCCCATATCTTTTCTCCCCCATCGATCTCTAATTTTGATCTTCTTCCCCAATCTGAAATCAGAGTGCCAGTATATATATAGTTTATTCTATTATGATCTAATTCCAAACGATAATAAATACCGGGACTTATTAATATTTGATTCACCACGACTCTGTAAATTCCATTTACTACAAATGTTCCATGGGAATTCATTAAAGGAATATTTCCGAGAAATACAGTTTGTTTCTGTATCTTCCTACTATTCCTTTGAATCAATTTTGCTGGTACATATAATTCAGAGTAATATGTAAGGGACTGATATACAGCATCTCTCTCTTTGATGAAAGGTTCTGCTAATTCATATTCATTAGCAAAAAGCCTGAATTCAATTTCTTTATCTGTATCTTCAATTTTCGGAAAATTATGAAGTTCTTCCATCAAGCCTTGACCGATGAAACGACAAAATCCTTCAAATTGTATCTTACCAAATTCGGGGATTGTAAACGCTCCCTCATTTTCATTTAATCGCATTGGAAGTTTCCCATCCGTAAAAAAATCTATTCAATTATTCCCGATTGATCCATATAGATCAATCCGACAAAAAATATTCGAATTTATATTAAGTGTTCACTATATCCCGTGAAATTCTACCCGTATCCAGATATATTTCTCCAATAAGAAGAAAAAAAGGAATAAATAAGAAGAGAAGAGGTACTTTTATACTTTCATCCAATCACGTGTAATGGAGCTATGAACGAACAAATCAAACCATTCTTAAAAGTGCATCTCGCATAGAAAATTTCCTAATGAAAATAGTAAGATTGAAAGACGGAGAACAAATTAGATCCATTTCCTTTATGGTTGACTTTAGTATACATCTCATACTATACTTAAAGGACGGACGAATGATTCGATCTGTCCACGGCATTCCCATATCTCGGCGACATAGCCAAGCGGTAAGGCAGAGGACTGCAAATCCTCCATCCCCAGTTCGAATCCGGGTGTCGCCTTGTTGAGGTGAGTAAATGGAACGAAACGAAAAGTCTTTATTTCCATTGCAAAACTTCTGGAGACATATTGGTACATATTACCAATATAGTGAGTCGCATGCATTTGATCCCGATTCCGTCGTGAATGTACGACCCTCGAGTTAGTTATAGTAACTCGTTGGTCAATGATCAAACGGATTTATTGATCTCTCATATCAGCTTGAACGTCAGTAACGTTCAGAATGCAAAGGTGGACCATTTTAACTTCAACTTTGCACTATCGTTAATAGTTACCTTATCATCTCGATAATGAAATCATTATTTTTTAGAGAACATGATCCGTATGGATATAGTCGGTATAACTTGGGCTGCTTTAATGGTAGTTTTTACATTTTCCCTTTCACTCGTAGTATGGGGGAGAAGTGGGCTATAATGGTAATGCTTAAGAATCAATTATTGTGTTCCTTCCAGATCATGCATGATAATATCTCCTGTTCTATAAAGATCCAATAATATTGAATCTTCTTTCCAAATTGATTGAAAGACTCTTTCCGTGGAATTATTTCCTCTTTATCCTCGTAAGATGCATAATTCCTTATCATTATCATTTTACTAAAACAAATCCAATTATCTCTAACAAGTTTTAATGAATTAGTTCTTTTTTAGAATGAGTTTCTAATCTCGTTTCTCCCACTGAAGAACGATCTCTCTTCTCTTTCTTAGTAGGAATAAAAATAGTCCATGTTTTACCGGATGGTTCCAAATTGATCGGATCTGATATGAATTCCGATCTCAGAAAAATATGGGACATAAGTCGAGGTCCTTCATCCTAAATTTACCATATATGAACAAGTACTATTAAGATCTATTTATCCATATATGGGTGTAGAAAAAGAAGTAGTAAAAAAGAAAAGGTTAGATAGTCTTTTCCTTCGTACTACTTCTTTTTCTTTTCAAAAGAAATGAAAAAGCAATCCCTACCCTGTATTGTAGTATAATAAAATATTTTAATATAATAAGATCCCATAACCTATTTTATACTTATGATTCAGATCATTTGGATCTATCTAGTGATCAGTAATCACTCCATTTTAATACAAAGAAATTGCTTTCACTGCTTGCAGTGCTTCAAGCATTCTTTTTGGCGTAAGGGATAAATAGAAAAGCAGTAGGAAATCCAACGAACAATACAATAGCAACAAATCCAAGGTTATTTACTTCCATGATCTCCTTATTTTTACTTTTTCTAAAATAGCTCGAGATTTTATCTCATAGATATGAATCTTTCAAGATCCATGAAATAGATCTGATTGAATCAATAGAATTGGTTCGAGTAACGGAATCTAACTAACGGATTGAATGAATTCTTCGATGGAAATAGTATATCATAATATGATCACTTTTGATAAGACTAATAGTAAAAACTTACGCGCATCATAAAACATTTCGATCAACACATGTCTGTATCATTTCCAAAGAATAGGATTCGTACGAATAATAACCTTCTGTTACCCCAGAAGACGTTCGTCAGACATGAGAGGTATGGATCTCCACGGTTTAGATTGAATATTAAACCTATCCGGTCCGGTGATGATATAGAAGTATAATCATATAAATTTGATCCAGAGGTCTACCCATGACCCTGGAATGAGAAAGACTATTCAGATAGCCCGTCCAGGTCCTGACATGATCATTCTTGGAAATACAATAGAATGTCTGTAAATCCACTGGCTATCAATCACGAAAAAGAATGAAATAGTCACAATATCCTTAGAACAGAAGGAAGATATACTGTAAATCATTAAAGGGAATTATCTATAGGGATCTCCGCGGGATTCTGACTTAGGAGGACTACCTCTGTGTAACCCTAACATTCTTTGCTGTGTCACCCTAAAATCTATTGATCTTCTCGTATTTTTTATACGATAATTTTTTCGGGGAGGGAAGAATTTTTATTACAGATTCACTATGATTATTATATTTTATCCCCGGAAAAAGGATCTTTTCCCAAACTGAATTATCGATCTGGTAAATGTATCTAATGGATAGATATACTAAATATATAGTATATCTAGTATATCTAGTAAACCCTATTCTCTTTTTCATTCTTCTACGGAGATTAAGAGCTGAATTTATTAACTTCTTGGATCGGGACTGACGGGGCTCGAACCCGCAACTTCCGTCTTGACAGGGCGGTACTCTAACCAATTGAACTACAATCCCAATACAGTACAATTCATTTACTATTGGATCATATTTATTTTATGGTAGGTGCTAGATAGATCGTATAGATTACGTGAGCGCTAGGTCGATTAAAGATCTTATCCTTCTCTTTCATTTTTGAAAGTATCAATTTCTATGGAATTGGGCACATATCCATATGATATGAATAGATATAGATATCGGGGAGGGGGGGAGGGTTCAATAACCAATTATCTTTTCATCCATGATTGGCATGAATATATAATACCGATAGATTGGTATTGATGATATTGGTTGGGTCGAGCTGGATTTGAACCAGCGTAGGCATATCGCCAACGGATTTACAGTCCGTCCTCATTAACCACTCGGGCATCGACCCAGAAACAAGAAAGTAATTGAAATAGGTTAAGATATCGAACGAATGGGTATTCTATTTCATGGTACCCCTAGGGGAAGTCGAATCCCCGCTGCCTCCTTGAAAGAGAGATGTCCTGGTCCACTAGACGATAGGGGCCGTCAATTAGAATAATATGAAAGTTCCCCAGAAGTTGTCAATAATATGGCCATAATTATTAATAATATTCTTATTGGTTTCCTATCCTTATTATTTGTTCATTCATAAACTTCCATATATACTACAAAATAAAGAATCCACCCAGAGAGGGTTTGCTCATATATACTAATAAAAATAGATAGAGCTTTGGATGGATCAGAGATCCATTTAAAATATCCTTTAACTATTTGAGTTGATAATGTAACGAATCACACTCACTTTTATAACTAAACTATACACGCCACAATCCCATTGACAGATATTCCGTCACTTCTTTCCTTCCTTCCACATTTGAATCCAAATTCCGGAATTCCTTAATTCTTGTTCCAAGAGAGAACAAAGGATTCTATTGACTCTAGGTTTTTCTTTTCTAATCTTCTACAGAAATATTACACCTGGTAAAAGAATGTCTTCTACAAAATGTAGAAGGATTATATTGAACCAATCTTGGATTAAGAAAGAAAAGAATTGGTTTAATATAATCGCCATCTTTAAAAATAGAAGGGGTTTCCTTACAACCATTGATCTTCTTAGGTTTGTGATAGATTCTATTCGGGAACATATTCCTTTTCCTTATTTGTTCGAATTTTCTACAGTTTAAAGATATATGGATCATGTGCATCCAATTTGTTTGTTGTCCATATATCGTAGTAGACTCACTCATTACTAATGATGGGGGGGAGGCCCTTTTAACTCAGCGGTAGAGTAACGCCATGGTAAGGCGTAAGTCATCGGTTCAAGTCCGATAAAGGGCTCATGTTTCCTACGAAGAAGATCCGGGTTTCCGTCCGTTCATACATTACATAGATAGAATTTATTTTCATATTTCAATGAAAATAAAAAAAGAATCGGATTCCGTTTTTTCTCTTATTTTATGGGCGAACGACGGGGATTGAACCCGCGTGTGGTGGATTCACAATCCACTGCCTTGGTCCACTTGGCTACGTCCGCCCTGGAAACCAACCGAACAACTCCGGGCGGGGTATTTCATCGGAGGGTCGTTGTTTCAAATGATCGAGACTGCGTCGACAAGTTCGATTCTATCTGCTTGTCACATATTCAGATTCAGGGAATCTAGACCATTGAAACGAAGGAAGTATCAAAGAATTGGAACATGCATTCATTGATGCTTTTACTGGAACGGGTTGAGGAGTAGATCTGGTACATCTGTACTATCCAGATCTCATAGTAGTAAAAAGGGATAAAAGGATCAGGGAATTAAACTTTTTCAGAAATGAAGGCAGTACTTACTATGCATTCAACATATTAAAATATGCAATCGGTTCCGTTTGATGAATAAATACAAATGTCTTTCAGTTAATTCGAAAGAAAGTTTGATGCAGGTGAATCGGAACAGGATTGGTAGGCATCAATCGATCCGTGTAACGTATCAAATCTTTAACGTATAAGTTCGTTATTAAGTCCGGGCTCATTCCGATATAATATGATTTCGGACAGATCTATTGTCTAGCCGAGTGAAGATCTATTTGTAACGGGGCAGAAGGTGACTTCTTTTGGGCCGCAATCCACATAAATTTTGAACAAGGGGTGATATATATTGTTCGAGAACGCATTCCATCCATGAAATATGTGTATTCTTATGACAATAAATATGGGTCTGGAAAACCATGTGATGATTTTAGGTGGAGAGAGAAAACGAACCAAGGATTTTTCTTTAGCTAGGATGGATCAACTCCAAAGAATTTTCCTTTCCGGGTATTTTAAATATCCATTTATCACTTATATATATAGTTCAAGAATATATTAGATTTACCGCACATGAAATATTGTAGATAATCCTAGTTGCTAAAGATCTTCGCCCCGATCTTTAGCAAAGGGATAGATACAGCCGGGATTCTCGATTGAACGGATTGAAAAGCACTTCGTTCAACCCCAACGGAATGTGTTGCGTAAAGCCACATGTCCGATCGATACTTTGACTGGACCATGGATTGCTTGAAACATATGATATTTGAGAGAACTCTCGAGTTTCTCGAAAAGCTAGTGATAAAAAAAACCTTGTTTCTTTTATGCTACAATTAGTTCCAGTTCTACGATCCGAACTATTTGGATTGGACAGATTAGACAGACGATGAGGAATAATAATCTGCCTGCCCTGTTCCAACGTTCCCATCCATCGATCTCGATAAGGACATTATAATAGTTAATAGTTGATATGATCCAAAAAACTCTTCAGGGCCAAGTCATAGGAACTATGATGGGATATGTATAAGAGTAGTGTAACTTAGTGGAATGTATAGGGCTATACGGGCTCGAACCGTAGACCTTCTCGGTAGAACAGATCAAAGTTATTATTATCAAAATGATTTGAACTGTTCCAGGAACCCAACATGCATTTTCTCGCATTGGGCTCTTTCATTAACTGATGGAAAGATCGGTTAGTCTGCCATTCTCCTCTTTCTAGGAAAGATACTAATATGGCTCCGTGTGCTCCAAATTATTACCCTTCGGAGCAATCCCAAAGTTATTCAAAAGGTTTCTTTGACGTAGGTCTGCCTTGCTTGGGCATAGATTGACTCAAATAGAGTCTCCTCTATCGCTCCAAAAGTAAAATATGACACTTCATACACCTAAAAGTTCATAGAGCGAAAAGAATATATTTTGAGGTCCCCGTATTATACTCATTATGCCTGGCATTGAACGGAGCTTGGGATTGACCATATCAATTAGATTCGTAATTCGAATTCGAATCGGATCGAACTTCATCTTTGTCATGCTATTGTTCCCCAGAGAAACAAATTGATAGAGTAAGACTATTTCACATAGAAATATTTCGTGGATCGGACGAATCGATAAACTCTCTCGAAAACCATTGGCGCACGTGTAAACGAGGTGCTCTACCTTGCTGAGCTATAGCCCTTCCTTGCCAATCTTGGTGATACACTACTATACTAACCAGATGGATCACTTTCTGTCAAGGTAGATATTGAATGATCCGATACTATGATCCAATACGTTCTAATAAGTTCGATCTGTGCCAGGGACACATTGTCTATACGTTCAATTCCATTTAGAATCGTTTATAAGTCCAACTCTACCTATGATAATAAATGACCCACTTAACTCAGTGGTTAGAGTATCGCTTTCATACGGCGAGAGTCATTGGTTCAAATCCAATAGTAGGTAAACTTATTAGATACCATTGAAGAGTCGATGGCATCTAATAAGTTTTACTCCACTTGTTTGGATCGAGACGGAACATTGAATCCATTTTAAGATCATTATAGTAAATGTTTAATTAGAAACGGGGGGGCTAGCATTGATAGCCTCTAATCGTGTTCTAGCTCTTTTCAGAGCTACATCAGCCTCAATTGCTTGTCTTTTACCTTCGGCTCGAGTTAAGTCAGCTTTAGCCATTTTAAAAGTTTCCTGGGCCTCTTTGAGGTTGATGTCAACATCTCTCTCTGCATTATTTACCAATATAGTGATTCCATCATTGTCTATCTTGGCGAAACCGCCCATCAAAGCCATAGTTGACCACTGCCCATTGAGACGTATTTTCATAACTCCTATATCTACAGCTGCCACAAGTGAAGCATGATTGGGTAATATGCCAATTTGACCGCTATTAGTAGATAGAATTATTTCTTTAACTTCTGAATCCCAAATGACTCGATTAGGAGACAGTACACGAAGATTTAGGGTCATTTTCAGAATTAACTTTCCACTTTGGAGTTCAGTTCATAGCCTTCGCGGTAGCTTCATCAATGTTACCCACCAAATAAAAAGACTGTTCGGTAAGACCATCTAATTCTCCGGCAAGGATCATTTGAAACCCTTTAATTGTTTCCATGAGACCAACATATTTGCCGGAGAAACCTGTGAATACCTCTGCTACAAAAAAGGGTTGTGATAGGAAACGTTCAATTTTTCTTGCTCTTGCTACGATTAAACGATCTTCTTCCGATAATTCGTCCAGTCCAGGAATGGCTATAATGTCTTGAAGTTCCTTATAACGTTGTAAAGTTTGCTTAACCCCTTGCGCAATTTCGTAATGTTCTTCGCCTACGATCCAAGGTTGGAGCATAGTCGATGTTGAATCTAAAGGATCCACTGCTGGATAGATACCCTTGGCAGCTAATCCTCTCGATGGTACGGTAGTAGCATCTGAATGTGCAAATGTTGTAGCAGGAGCAGGGTCGGTCAAGTCGTCAGCAGGTACATAAACTGCTTGAATCGAGGTTATAGATCCCTTTTTTGTGGAAGTAATTCTCTCTTGCAAAGAACCCATTTCCGTGGCAAGGGTTGGCTGATAACCCACGGCGGAAGGCATTCTGCCTAATAGGGCAGATACCTCTGATCCCGCTTGGACAAAGCGGAAGATGTTATCTATAAATAATAGTACGTCCTGCTCATTTACATCTCGGAAATATTCGGCCATGGTTAGAGCAGTTAAACCGACTCTCATACGAGCTCCTGGTGGTTCATTCATCTGACCATAGACCAGAGCCACTTTTGATTCTGATATGTTTTGTTCATTAATTACTCCCGATTCTTTCATTTCCATGTAAAGATCATTCCCTTCACGGGTACGTTCTCCTACTCCGCCAAATACAGATACCCCTCCATGAGCCTTAGCAATGTTGTTGATCAACTCCATAATGAGTACTGTTTTACCCACTCCAGCTCCTCCGAATAAACCGATTTTTCCCCCACGGCGGTAAGGAGCCAAAAGATCTACTACTTTAATGCCTGTTTCAAAGATGGATAATTTTGTATCCAACTCTGTAAAGGCGGGAGCAGATCTATGAATAGGAGATGTTGTGCTAGCATATACAGGACCCAAATTATCAACAGGTTCTCCAAGAACATTGAAAATTCGTCCAAGAGTAGCTCCACCAACTGGAACACTCAGAGGAGCCCTTGTGTCAATCACTCTCATTCCTCTCGTCAAACCATCTGTAGCACTCATAGCTACAGCTCTGACCTTATGATTTCCTAATAATTGTTGTACCTCACAAGTCACCTGAATTTCCTGACCGGCTGTACCTTGACCCTTAACTGTTAATGAATTGTAAATATTAGGCATATTACCTGGGGGAAAAGAGACATCCAGTACTGGGCCAATTATTTGGGCAATATGTCCCACATTTTTTTCCACAAGTGTGGAAACCCCAAGAACAAGAGAATTGGTTCTCATACAAAATGGAAATTCTTTCCATGAAGAATATCTAGATATCTATCTATCTATCTAGATATCTATCTATCTAGATATATCTAATTTTGCCCATATTATCAAAAAAAAAAAATGTTCCGTATCGGGTCGATCAGATCAGTCAATAATGAATGAGAGTTACCACCTTAGTAATAGCCCTTTCTTTAAAAGTATGAATTCATTTATATTTGGAATATTTAAGTGGGTAGATGGATATGGATACGGATCATAAGGAAGTCTTCACTTCATCTATAACTAGAACCAATTTATACATAACTAAAACCGAAAATACTTCACCATTATGTCCAGATCATCTTTGAAATTTGAAACTTGAACCCTATTAATTACCTTTCTCTCATTGGTCTTTATCTCTTCTCTTCGTACGCACATCTGTTCCCTATTCTATAAGTAGGTATTTTCAAGTAGGTATTTTCCTATGGACAATTCGTACCATTATGGTAAAAGGTCGATTCGGTTCTTTAAATTCGTTTTCGTTAATGAACCAGTTTAATTTAACAGCTGAAAGGATGCTCGGGTCAATCCATGGAGAAAAGTGCTCAGGTCAACCCATGGAGGAAGAACTTAAAAAGCAAAGATTTGGTTGCGTCATACATAAAAAATAAAGTATAATCGGGGTAGATTTCGCAGATCTTATTTGCGTCATACATAAAAAATAGAGTATAATCGGGGTAGATTTCGCAGATCTTGCAGATCTTATTTGCGTCATACATAAAAAATAGAATATAACATAAAAAATAGAATATAATCGGGGTAGATTTCGCAGATCTTGCAGATCTTATTTGCGTCATACATAAAAAATAGAGTATAATCGGGGTAGATTTAGCAGATCTTGCAGATCTTATTGTCCAATAACAGACGACTGTTTTTTACAATATTTCTGTCAAAATAAATTGTTTACGTTCGATCCATATCGAGTAGACCTCGTCCTTGCGAAATAGAATTCTTAATTGAGGAGGGACTTATGTCACCAAAAACAGAAACTAAGGCTAGCGTAGGGTTCAAAGCTGGTGTTAAGGATTATAGATTAACTTATTATACTCCTGAATATCAGACCAAAGATACGGATATCTTGGCAGCATTCCGAGTAACTCCTCAACCCGGAGTGCCGCCCGAGGAAGCAGGAGCAGCAGTAGCTGCTGAATCGTCCACCGGTACATGGACCACTGTTTGGACCGATGGACTTACCAGTCTTGATCGTTACAAGGGGCGATGCTATGACATCGAACCCGTTCCTGGAGAAGAGAGTCAATTTATTGCCTATGTAGCTTACCCCTTAGACCTTTTCGAAGAAGGTTCTGTTACTAACTTATTCACTTCCATTGTAGGTAATGTATTTGGATTCAAGGCCCTACGGGCTCTACGTTTGGAAGATTTGCGGATTCCCCCTGCTTATTCCAAAACTTTTCAAGGTCCGCCTCATGGTATCCAAGTTGAAAGAGATAAATTGAACAAATACGGTCGTCCTTTGTTGGGATGTACTATAAAACCAAAATTGGGTCTATCGGCTAAGAACTATGGTAGAGCAGTTTATGAATGTCTCCGTGGTGGACTCGATTTTACCAAGGATGATGAGAACGTAAACTCCCAACCATTCATGCGTTGGAGAGATCGTTTTGTCTTTTGTGCGGAAGCACTTAATAAGGCTCAGGCTGAGACGGGTGAAATTAAAGGACATTACTTGAATGCTACTGCAGGTACATGTGAAGAAATGATGAAAAGGGCAATATTTGCAAGAGAATTAGGAGTTCCTATCGTCATGCATGACTATCTGACGGGAGGTTTTACCGCAAATACTAGTTTGGCTCATTATTGCCGAGACAATGGCCTACTTCTTCACATTCACCGCGCAATGCATGCAGTTATTGACAGACAAAGAAATCATGGTATGCATTTTCGTGTACTGGCTAAAGCATTGCGTATGTCCGGTGGAGATCATATTCACGCCGGTACTGTAGTAGGTAAACTTGAAGGAGAACGAGACGTCACTTTAGGGTTTGTTGATCTACTGCGTGATGATTTTATCGAAAAAGATCGAAGTCGTGGTATTTACTTCACTCAAGATTGGGTATCTATGCCAGGTGTTCTGCCCGTAGCTTCAGGAGGTATTCACGTTTGGCATATGCCTGCTCTGACCGAGATCTTTGGAGATGATTCTGTACTACAGTTTGGTGGGGGAACTTTGGGACACCCTTGGGGAAATGCACCTGGTGCAGTAGCTAATCGGGTTGCTCTGGAAGCTTGTGTACAAGCTCGTAATGAAGGACGTGATCTTGCTCGTGAAGGTAATGAAGTTGTTCGTGAAGCAGCTAAATGGAGTCCTGAACTAGCTGCTGCTTGTGAAGTATGGAAGGAGATCAAATTTGAATTTGATACGATTGATTACTTGTAATTAAGTGACTTTCATTCGATCAATCGCACTCGGCCCAACCAATCTTTAACCACTCGCACTTAACCCAACCAATCTTTAACCACTCGCACTTAACCCAACCAATCTTTAACCACTAGCACTCGGCCCAACCAATCTTTAACCATTACCACAAAGATTAAGTCGAATCGTGAACAGAGATCTGGGATTTTAAGATAGATATATTAAGATCTATAAATAGATCTTAATATATCTATAGATATTTCCGAGATCCAATATCTCAAACAGAGTTAGTCGATAAAAATAGGATGAATAATATTCATCCTTAAAATTTATCTAAGAAAGAAAAAAAAAAAAAGAAAAAAAAACCGAGCTAATCGGGATATTATAGATCCTTTGTCTTTATAAAAGACAAAAAGGTTCTATAATAATATTGATATATTATATTTTAGGGAGCAAACACCATCCTTTCGGTCCTTTCATTTATTTCATTCATTTCATTCATTTCATTCATTTCATTCATTTATTTCAATTAAATAAATGAAATAAATGAAATAAATTAACGAAATTAACGAAATTAACTTATTTAAGAATAATCCTACTCTTTGTTTTTTTCCAATTTATCCCACAATAGGATTATTCTAATAAAAAAAAAAAGCCAACAAAATTTTCCCTTATATGGAAAACACTATGTCTATAAACGAGTGGTTCGAAGACAAGCGTAGAATAAATAGTTTACTAAAAGATTCAGTCAAAGAGGATAGTAAGGACGTCAATGAGACGGAGAATAAAAAGAATTCAAGTATTAATTACGAAAAAATTAAGAATTTATGGGTTCAATGCGACAATTGCGAGACCTTGTTATATTTAAGCTTTTTGAGAGAGAAAGACAGCGTTTGTCAAGACTGTGGATATTATCTTAAAATGAATAGTTCAGATAGAATCGAACTTCTAATTGATCATGGCACTCGGTGTCCTATGGATGAAAATATGTATGCTATAGATGTTCTTCAATTTTATTCTGGGGAGGATGAAGATTCTCATTCTGATTCTAATACTGATCCTCATCATCCTTATCTTTATACTGCTCCTGATCCTGATCCTGATCCTCATCCAGATCCTGATCCTCATCCAGCTCTTGGTGAGTCAGATCTGGATGAGGATTTTTTGAATTACGATTTTGCTATGGATACTGATACCGAGACTGATACTGATCCTGATATAGATTCTGATCCTCATCCTGATCATGATCCTTATCTTGATCCTGATCATGGTCCTGATCCTCATCCTGATCCTGAGCCTGATCCTGATCAGCATCCTGATCCTGATACTGATCCTGAGGAAGAAGAAGAACCTTATAAGGATCATATCATTTCCTGTCAAATAGAGACAGGTTTAACTGATGCTGTTCAAACAGGCATAGGTAAATTAAAAGGTATTCCTATTGCACTCGGAGTTATGGATTTTAAGTTCATGGGAGGTAGTATGGGCTCTGTAGTAGGTGAGAAAATAACCCGTCTGATCGAGCGCGCTACCGAGGAATCTCTTCCAGTCATTATGGTGTGTGCTTCCGGAGGAGCACGCATGCAAGAAGGAAGTTTTAGTTTAATGCAAATGGCTAAAATAGCTTCTGCGTTATATATTCATCAGAAGGATAAAAAGTTGTTATATGTATCGATTTTGACGTCTCCGACAACTGGTGGAGTGACTGCTAGTTTTGGCATGTTGGGAGATCTCATTATTGCCGAACCTAAAGCGTACATTGCATTTGCAGGTAAAAGAGTAATTGAACAGACATTAGGTCAGAAAGTGATTGAAGATTTTCAGGTGACTGAAAATTTATTTGATCATGGTTTATTTGATCTGATTGTTCCACGTAATCTCTTAAAAGGTGTTCTGAGTGAACCATTTCGGCTTTACGGTCTTTCTCATAGTATGAATAAGTGATGTAATGGATCTTTATATATATTTATTGTAATATGGATCTTTATATATATTTATTGTAATATAGAAAATCCTCATTGTTGAACTCGGGATCTTATCCAAAAACAATGGAAGATCCAACTTTCATTTCTTTTTCGGTATTTTTGGAAGAGACGGAGAAAAGAACAACATTGAAAAGAACAACATTTGCGTACATTTATTCTATAAAGAAAGAGAAATAGGACTGCTCATTTGGTCCCATCACTTATTTGATCTTATAATAATTCCTTGTAATACGCATAAACAGTTCATTTATTAACTAAGGTACTCGTTCTATGATAATTCTTAACTTAACCTCGATAACTCTTAACCTACCCTCTATTTTCGTGCCTTTAGTTGGCTTATTACTTCCGGCAATTACAATGGTTTTTTTTCATCTGTATATTCAGAATGACGAGATTTTATGAATCTGATAAAATCAGATTTAATAAATGGGTTCGAATCTTTCAATTGCAGCAGAACAGATAGGATATCTATATCTATCTCAGATGATATGAGATAGAACCCTTATAGACACAAAATAGGTATAAATATCCATACGTATTTATCCATATTCATATATGAATATGGATAAATATTCATATCCATATACATACATATCAGATATATGCATGTGTCAATAGATAGGTATTTATCAATATGGTCGGTTATATTTTTCATATGGTATACATATTCTAGAGATATTTATACTCCACTGATCCAGTGTTGTTTCTAAAATTGATAAATAAAGGAAGGACCGATTTGGAATAAACGGTAAGAATGGATAAGAATAGAAACTTGGCTTACTTGACTGAAATGTTCGCTATGTATAGAAATAGCTAGTTAATAAGAGTTTGGGAACCAAAAGATTAAAAACTTGGCCATTCCCTCAACTTCAATAGGATGGAATTGAATACAATTTTTTATGAATCGTCGATCCAAATGGCTCTGGATAGAACCTATAACAGGGTCTCGAAAAATAAGTAATTTCTTTTGGGCTTGTATCCTCTTTCTGGGTTCACTAGGATTTTTCCTGGTCGGGATTTCGAGTTATTTTGGTGAGAACCTGATACCACTATTGTCATCTCAGCAAATACTCTTTGTTCCACAAGGAATTGTAATGTGTTTTTATGGTATTGCAGGTCTGTTCATTAGCTCTTATCTGTGGTGCACAATTTTGTTCGATGTGGGTAGTGGCTATAATAAGTTTGATAAAAGAAAAGGAATTGTATGTCTTTTTCGTTGGGGATTTCCCGGAAGAAATCGTCGTATTTTGCTACAATTTCTTATGAAGGATATTCAGATGATCAAAATGGAAGTTCAAGAAGGTATTTCCCCTCGTCGTGTTCTTTATATGGAAATAAAAGGCCGACAAGACATTCCTTTAACTCGTATTGGTGATAATTTGAACCTAAGGGAGATCGAACAGAAAGCTGCCGAATCAGCCCGTTTTTTGCGTGTATCCATTGAAGGGTTTTGAAATGAACCGGGGAGTTATCTATTCTCGACATACATTAAAATGTCGAGACATTGGAATATGAATCAGATCAAGGAGCATGAATCAATATCCAATAAGGAAATTGAAATATTCATATAAATTTCAATAAATCTTGAAAGACAATTGTATTGAAATGGAACGATATAGGATCTTTATGAACAATATAAGATTTTTATTAAATAGTAGAGGTAATATAGAAAGAACAATAAGTTAAATTTGTCCGGGGAAAAGATAATGCAGTTAATTTTTACTAAATGATACTTATGGAATGAATCAGACCAATATTCTTTTGGTAGTTCCCGAACATGCCATATCATTTCCTATCCTAGAGAGGGCGAGCTTATAGAGTAAGTAGATGGATATTATGTATCAAAAAGAAAAATTAATATATATAGTGGTAGTGGTACGGTTTCCCTAAAACTAGAACGTTTTCCGTCTCATCCTGATTCTTCATCACGATCCAATTAATTATTATATTATTTATTTCGTCATTTTTTTTTTTTTTCATTTTTAAAGAGCATTTGTCCTCTTTGGAAATAACTGGGAAAAGAAAGATTCGTAAAGGATCGATCCAGTTATCAGAATTCAAAGGATCTTGGGAATGAATAAGACTTATGTTACTTAAAGTTATTCTTATAAAAAAGAGTCAGATGGAATGGAAAAAAGAAATAGATAATTCGTCCAGATAGAAACGATTTGGAATTTTTGGATATCTGGGAACGATCTCCTCCTTATGCTCCGTCTTACTCATTTGAAGCGAACCTTTTACTTTTTCTCCGAGGATATTTTTTTATCGGGGTCAAACAATTACGCAATAGATAAATCTATGGGTTTCATACCTCATTCTATCACTCGTACTTTGTCTAGATTTCGGGCAGAATTGACGAGTAAATCAGGTTCGTTAACGATTCACAAATTGAAATTGGTCAAATATAAAACATCAGTTTCCCTACGATATATCGCAGGTTTAGTAGTACTGCCCTGGTTAATTTCTATTTCATTCCAGAAAGTGTTGGAGCCTTGGGTTAGAAATTGGTGGAATACTGTTCAATATCAGAATTTTTTTTATTATCTCGAAGAAAAAGCTCTGATAAGATTTAATCAAATAGAAGAACTTTTTCTGTTAGAAAGAATATTGGAAGATTCTTCGGGAACACATTCACAAGATCTTGGTATAGAGATGAAAAAAAGAATGATCCCGTTTGTCAAAATGTACAATGAAGAATGTATCCAGATAATTTTAAATATATTGACAAGTCCAATAGGTTTTGCTTCTATAAGTGCTTATCTCATTCTGGGTAAGAAGAAACTTGCCATTATAAATTCTTGGGTTCAAGAATTATTCTATAGTCTGAGCGATACAATGAAAGCTTTTTGCCTTGTTTTAGCAAGCGATATAGTTATTGGGTTTCATTCGCCCGATAGTTGGAAATTTATACTCGATTTTCTCTACGACAATTATGGATTGATCCTGGACGAACATTTAGTATCTTGTTTTATTTCAACTTTTCCAGTTATCGCAGATACGATTATGAAATATTGGATCTTTATTTATTTAAATCGTATATCTCCTTCACTTGTAGTAATTTATCATTTGATGAATGAGTAAAGAATATGTTTTTTTCTGATCGACAACAATTGAAACAGAATAATAAAGTGTTTCCCGTGTTCAGAAATTAGCTATTTCCCCCCTCATTCTTCTCCTGGTGCGAGCGATTTCTTACTTTTAGGTTTGGTTTAATCAATTTAGTAGCAGATTTTTTAACAGGTAACTATGATAGCTACCTACTCTCACCCGAAAAATGATTTGGAACCCATAATTGAACCATGCAAAATAGAAATACTTATGACTGGACGAAAAAGATGACTCGGTTAATTTCTGTCCTGGTCATGATACATATCATAACTCGGACATCCATTTCGAATGCATATCCCATTTTTGCACAGCAGGGTTATGAAAATCCCCGAGAAGCAACTGGACGTATTGTATGTGCCAATTGTCACTTGGCCCAAAAACCTGTAGACCTTGAGGTTCCTCAGTCCGTTCTTCCCAATACCGTATTTGAAGCAGTTGTTAAGATCCCCTATGATCTGCAAATGAAACAAGTTCTTGCTAATGGTAAGAAAGGGGGTTTAAATGTAGGAGCTGTTTTAATTTTACCCGAGGGCTTTGAATTAGCCCCTCCGGATCGTATTTCTCCTGAGATTAGAGAAAAGATGGGTAATGTTTTTTTTCAGAACTATCGTCCCAATCAAAAAAACATTATTGTAATAGGTCCTGTTCCTGGTCAAAAATATAGTGAACTTGTGTTCCCCATCCTTTCACCAGATCCTGCTACTGATAAAGAAGCTCACTTCCTTAAATATCCCATATATGTGGGTGGTAATAGAGGAAGGGGACAAATTTATCCCGACGGGAGTAAGAGCAACAATACGGTCTATAACGCTTCAGCAACAGGAAGAGTCAGCAAAATTTTACGTAAAGAAAAGGGTGGATATGAAATAACTATCGAGAATACATCAGACGGTAGACAAGTGGTTGACATTGTACCTCCGGGACCGGAACTTCTTGTTTCCGAAGGCGAATTGATCAAGGTCGATCAACCATTAACGAATAACCCTAATATGGGTGGATTTGGTCAAGGAGATGCAGAGATAGTACTTCAAGATCCATTACGTGTTAAGGGTCTTTTATTATTCTTTGCATCTGTCATTTTAGCACAGATATTTTTGGTCCTTAAGAAGAAACAATTTGAGAAAGTTCAATTGGCCGAGATGAATTTTTAGGTCTATAGATTTTTGAACATGAAGTTTACTGATTGGATTAAAAAGTAATACCCCTTCGGAGATGGAGAGCCTTTTATCCTCCTTCTCCCTTATATATTCTTGGGAAAATGTTCATATCTAAATTTTGAATAGGGAGTGACTCAATAAGTACTGGAACAGATCAACTTTTTGAACAATCCCCATATGCTATGCTATATTGTGTACTATATAAACGCCATTACTTTTTTTTCTTGGCCAAGAAATGGTAAAATATATAGGAATCTATTTTTTATGGAAGATAATTTTCCGGTTTCTCATCGAGATAAAAGGAACTAATTGGGTTTTCAATCCTATTCTGTTCGTAAATTCCTTCGTAAATTGCCGATTATTTTGCACATTATACTGAGTGATTGAAAAATGAATAAATAAGTAAGAGCAGACAAGTAAGGGGCAATATCACTCATTAAGCAAAACAACCGTATATTTTGTAATTCATACCAATTTTTTTTTATAATATAGCAATAGATTGGCTTATCACTTTACTAAAAAGCATTGAATTAAGTAAATGACAGAGTCATTGTATTTGTACGAATCTTCTCTTCTAATTAATATTAATATTCATGCAGAAGAGGGTCTCAAAAGTGAAAAATTGATAAGGCCTTACCCTTCAAGGGTAAGGCCTTATCAATTTTTCACTTTCACATTTATAGTATTCCCCATAGTAAGTGCATTTCCCCTACTATAGGGATGACCCTAATCCGGAATATGAACCATAGAAAAAGATACCCAGTAGACCAATCACGATAATACCAGTTACAGTACCTATCAACCAAAGAGGGATCCTTCCAGTGGTATCGGCCATTTCTCTTACTCCCTTTCACATTTTCTTAAGTGGTCATGCTCGAGACATAAACAGTCATAGCATATCTAATTATGAGTATTGGATTTTTCCGAATGGAGTGAGAAGATTCTCATTGTTCCTAATTGAAAAAATAATTAGAGAATAGAACAGCAAGTACAAAAATTAGTAGCAACCCCCAATAGAGGCTGGTACGATTCAATTCAACATTTTGGTTGTTCGGGTTTAATTGTGTCATATCTACATACTTTCTTTAGATAGAGTTTATCGCTGAATGAACTGCATTGCCGATATTGATCCCAAGAAAAAAACTGTAGGGACAGCTAGCCCGTGAACGGCCAACCATCTAACTGTAAAAATCGGATAAGTTCTATCTGTAGTCATTAGTGCCTCCTAAAAAGATCTAGTAAATTCATCGAGTTGCTCTAATGGATCGAAACGGCCAGTTACTAATGGAACCTCTTGTCGGCTTTCTGTGAAATACTCATTCGGCCGAGGGCTCCCGAACACATCATAAGCCAAACCCGTGCTGACAAATAACCAACCTGCAATGAATAGAGAAGGTATAGTAATGCTATGAATAACCCAGTATCTAATACTAGTAATAATGTCAGCAAAGGAGCGTTCTCCCGTATTCCCAGACATGCTCAGCTCCATATATTATTGTAAAGTCAGTCAAGGGGGAATTGATCCCATGAAAGATAGAGATCAGGAAATGGAAAACTACTGATATCTTCTCCAATCCTTGTTCGATTGTCAATGTTATACCAAGGGTATCTTTGAAGTCTACTGGACCAGTATAGCTAGCCTTCTTCCGACACAGCAATACAATTTTGATGAGTATAAAAAAGGAACGGGATAGAATGATTCTGTTCCTGTCAGTTATTCCATCTCTGTTTGGTCAACTGAATCCCAACAGAAAAAAGAGAATATTGCATGTTCCGAGGGAACCCCTCAATAATGAATGTTGTAACAATTGCATAGACCATGGAAATTTTCGATCGGAATTAGCTTCTACACTGTAGAACCGAAAAAAAAGGATGAGTGCCGCTTCAAGAGGAGCAAGGGGTATCAATCACTAGAAATACAACTCATCCAGAATATGATACTTTTACTGCTTCCTTTTTCATTCCGACATGACATTATGTCCGCGTAGATGATCCCAGTAATCGCGTAGATGATCCCAGTAATTAAGATTGCACGGGGATCATCTACGCGGATGTATGTTGCTCTTCCAAAAGTTTCTGGCGCGAGTTATGCCACGGACTTATTATATAGTACCTTGTACTAACAAGTAGGTATTACTCATTGGATAAAACCGAGTGGATAGTGCATGCAATAGAACCTAGTCAATTTTAGGTATGTAAAATTATTAGCTACTCCTTGTAAGAGGTGGAATTCTTTTAATATCGAGCTCTACTGGCTCTAAGAATGAATATTGAAAAAACCTAATCCTCTAGAGGATCGAATGATTGGATAAATAAGATCTAGAAATGAACTGGCTCTAAGAATGAATATTGAAAAAACCTAATCCTCTAGAGGATCGAATGATTGGATAAATAAGATCTAGAAATGAAAGGACAAACTGGATATTCATATTCTTACACCTAAACGTGAAATTCACAAAACTTTGGGTCTGTAGAAGAGGTTTCTTCCGATCCAGTCTCTGGACCGATAGCTGCTACTTGTAAAGAATATAATGCCAGCTGATCCAATCGTACTTATTGATAAATTATTCACCCTGTAAGAATATTACGTTTTACATTTTTTGAAAGGGTTCGCAGGTGTTATTCATGAGTTACTCGATCAATGTGGGTATTTATAGAATAATGAAGAGAATTCCACCTTAGATTTCTTCTCATCTATGTTAGTTCATACATATTATATAGTAGATATAGGATCTTTAATTGGTACGAATCGGGACAATTGATCTTTTGTATTCTGATCTCAAAGTTACGAAACGAAAAGTTACGAAACGAAAAGAAAAATTTAGGTAATTGTCTCATGAAGATATGTATAAACCATATTTCATTCAGTCCTTCCACGCCTACTATAATTAGTTATTTTGGTTTATTATTGGCTTCTATCATTTTCACCCTAATCCTATTCATTACCTCGAGCAAGATACAACTTATTTGAAATGAAGGAAAGGAAAACCTTCTCAGTTCACTATTTCAATTTCAATAATTTCGTTGATTTTCTCTATATCAATTTCTGATCATTGAGATTCATAGCAAATTCAGGGTACTATCTAGTATAGCTATTATCCCTACTTATTCCGTTGAATCGAAATGATTGAGGCTTTGCCATCCGGAATTGTGTTAGGTCTAATTCCTATCACTTTGGCCGGATTATTCGTAACTGCATATTTACAATACCGACGTGGTGATCAATTGGATATTTGATCCGGAAATATCCTCCCATTTCATTGGCTTGGCCTCCTACCTTTCCTGGGAGGTCAGATTCCATTGCTCGTTCCAGTTGGAACGGAATTCTCAATAATTTAGAGGGTTGGATTCTCTAGGAACAGAATCACGCTCTGTAGGATTTGAACCTACGGCATCAGGTTTTGGAGACCTACGTTCTACCGAACTGAACTAAGAGCGCTTTCTCAAAAATCTGGAGATAAAGGGAAGGAAAAGAATCTTTCGTTGATCCTCTACGAGTATCAAACATTTTTGCATCTGATACGACTCAATTATTTGATGTTCCATTCGAATGGATATCAAATGATCTTTCGTTCTTCTCTCTTTCCATAGAAAAGAAGGGATAGGTAGGGATGACAGGATTTGAACCTGCGACATTTTGTACCCAAAACAAACACGCTACCAAGCTGCGCTACATCCCTGCTAATCATTAGACAATGTTATTTTATAGAATTCAAAATCTGTTTCCCACGTTTTCCTGCCTTTATTTATCTTCGTTCTCGTGAGTGAAAAGACTTTATACATGCATGTAGGGTCTATTATTTAGAAGATAACTATTAATTAGCAAAATTTGGTTTGGTGATGAAACATCGTTTTCCTGTTTTACAAATAAGACCCCAGCCCGGATCACATTATACATATATTCATCAGTTCTGAGTTTCCCCTACAAGAGATTCATAACTATTGGGTTGAGTCACTTACGCATTATGATCAATAAGGAGAATTTACAATGAAAGATGATATAAAGACCTATCTTTCCACAGCGCCTGTATTAGCAATTTTATTGCTCATTTTTTTAGCCAGTCTATTGATAGAAATCAATCGTTTTTTTCCAGATGGTCTGGCTTTGACTTTTCCTACCTCATTCAATTTTTTTGACTTTGTTCAATTTTTTAGTAATTTTTAAGTACAGTGAATATGGATCCAAAGGTTCTTTCCACATTCAATTTTTTAAGTACAACTGAAAAATCCTGATCAAGGATTTTTTTTTACTTTAAAATCTTTCATCATGAGATTTCTGGCTATCAACTTCTATTCCTTTTTCCCCCTTTTTCAGATCGAAAAGCAAAGTAGATCCAATATCCAGAGTACGTTTATGGCCAAGAGCGGAGATGTAAGAGTAACAATTACTTTGGAGTGCACTAGTTGTACCCAAGATAGTTTTTATAAAAAATTCCCGGGGATTTCTAGATATACGACTCGGAAAAATCGACGCAATACACCTATTCGATTGGAATTAAAGAAATTTTGTCCCTATTGTTACAAGCATACCATTCACGGAGAGATAAAAAAAAGAGATTAAACGTACTACTCCTACCCAGGAATAAGAATAGATCACAGATATAAAAAGAAATGGTATTTCAACAAGATCTTTAATGGAACAATATTTTGAAAGATAAAGATTTGGAATAAATAGTATTCAAAAGGTTCATGAAACAAACTATGTATAAACCCAAGCGATCTTTTCGTAGACATTTGACACCAATTCGTAGACATTTGTCACCAATTAGGTCGGGAGATCGGATCGATTATAAAAATATGAGCCTAATTAGCCGATTTATTAGTGAGCAAGGAAAAATATTATCCGGCCGAGTGAATAGATTGACCTCAAAACAACAACGTCTAATGACTAACGCTATTAAACGAGCTCGTATTCTATCTTTGTTACCTTTTCTTTATAATGAAAACTAATTTTATCCATAGAAATAAATGGGAAATGAACCTACTCCTTAATAAAATTGGAGCTGGGATATCTGTTCGATAAAGATGCAGATCTTTAGTCTATTGTCGAAAAAGTCGACAGGATTTAATTCTTTTCGTTCTGTTCATTTCCAATCCAATATTGGAAAATATTTCAATGGTTCTACCTTCCCGGAGGGAATTCTCCGGGAGAATCTGTTCTATCCATTCTATCTCTACCTATTTCTTTCATCTATATCTAACCTATTTCATCATATGATAAGTTCCTTCAAGATGGTGGAAAAGCAATTGCTATCTAATACAGCTATTTGCGCAAGTGTTTTACGATTTGGAAGCAACTGCCTCTTATACAAATATTGGATGAATCTGTTATAAGAGACTCCATTGGCACGGGCTGCTGCATTGATCCGAGTAATCCACAAACGACGAAGATCTCTCTTGCGTTTACCTCTATCTCGGTGGGCGGAAACTAAGGCTCTAGCTTTACGTTGGTTAGCAGTTCGAAAAAGTTTCGAATGGGCCCCTCGAGAGCCTGATACAAATGCAAGAATATTTTTCCGACGTTTTCGAGCTATATATCCACGTTTCACTCTAGTCATTGAAGTTTACTCTCATGAATCGCTAATCTTTTTCTCGGTTAGTCATTTGTTTGGTCCATTGAGAATAACACTGATTCTTCTTATTTAGAAAGTAAAAGTTCCAATGACTTTTGCTACTGCAACCTTCCCAACCATAATTCCCTTTGGATAGGCATCTTCCAGGTAGGCAAGGACTGGGACCTTGTACTGAGAATGAGAAAAAATCATGGGTTTCATCGTTTCTATGGTTCTTTCTCCAACGGTAAGGTCCTCTTCATACGCCGGAGCCTCCAAAATATGAGTGAGATAAGTATGTTATCGGTAACTTGTACGATTTACCATCTCCAGCTCTACTCTTGAATCATCAAGTAATAAATACTCTCATTACAAGATCTATTAATATAGTAACGACATGTAATTCTGGGGTTTGCCAGGTAGCTGACCCTGTTGTTCCGTTCTCGCAGCAATATGAGCATAAACTTTATGCTTCTTAAATTTGCATGATTTCCCCGCTCAATGGATTGATGACCATTCGCTACCAATGAGGAATTGCTTTTCATCCCGCATAAAGGTGATTGGATTTGCACCAATGGAAACCATAAATTTCATCCCCAGTAAGGTTAGATGATGGATCTGTACTTGGTTACAGCGGGAAAATTCTTCTGTTATTCCGTTGTAAGAATTTCCCAGTCTGTTTCATCTTTTGATCCAAACGAGTCGCACATACACCCTAGCACATACTCCTCTACGCTGAGGACATCCTCGAAGAGCAGGAGATTTTTTTCTATTCTCTATTGGCTGTCTTGCATTTCTAATAAGTTGTTGAATAGTGGGCATTCTGGCCGGATTGTATGCGGAATCGATTGGTTCAGATTGATCCCAACCATATCGGGTGATTATGAAATGAATCAGTTTCCCTCCCCCTTTTTTTTAAGGGAACAAAGAGATCAAATTACAGTTCATTAAAAAAAAAAATGAAAAAGAGGATCTTCCGCTACGAGATCAACCTTCCGCTACGGCATCAACAATGCCATAAGCTTGGGCTTCTGTTGCTGACATAAAAACATCTCTGTTTAGGTCCCGTTGAATGACCTTTCCGGATTTGCCTGTTCTTTCTATATAACATTTTGTTATGTAATCACGAAGCATCGTTACGTGTGCCGATTCCTTATGAAACTCTGCAGCCGGTCCGTCATAATAGGAACTAGCAGGTTGGTGGATCATAACCCTAGCGTGAGGTAATGCTATACGTTTAGTAATTTCTCCCCCGATTAGGATGAAAGATCCCATTGAAGCAGCTACCCCCATGCATATTGTATTTACATCTGGTACTATTATTTGCATAACATCGAAAATACCTACTCCCGGTATTACTGATCCACCGGGACAGTTAAGAAATGAGAACATTTCTTTATTTGCATCTTCTGCACTCAAATATACCATGAGACCCATGAGTTGATTTGCAATCTCGTGATTGATCTCCTGAGCCAAAAAAAGTAATCTCTCTCGATAAAGTCGGTTGTATAAGTCGACCCAATTTGCATCTTCATCTCCAGGGGCTCGAAAAGGAACTTTTGGAACACCAACGGGCATTTTTTTTAATGGAAAGAAGTGAAGCACTATACTCTAATATGGGAACGTAAAGTATATGAAGTTGTGTCACACATGAACTTTCCATCTTGGATTGAACCAAGGTATTCATAGGGGAGGTTTTTAACCTATCTGGAAATAGAGCTTTAGATGGATCATAGACCCATGTAAAAGATCCTTCAACTATTCGAGTTGATAATGTAACGAATCACACTTTTACCACTAAACTATACCCGCCACGATCCAATTGTAACATAGGGATCGATCTTTTGTCCAACCAATAGGAAGATGAGGAGTTATCAACCTCCATTGAAAGTTTCTATCAATCATTACCTCGTTTTCATCATTACATGAATCTCCATCCCCGGAGATTCTATACTTGGGTAAATAGTATTTCATTCCCGGAGATGGCTCATTGTAATTATAGATTACCTTTGCGAACTGCTAATAAAACAATTACTAATGGGCCCGATACAACCATCAGAGTCAGAACAGTGAGCTGTGCAATAACCTGTAGATCCATTTCGTTTTCTTTCACCCCTATGATCCCATCGACTTGATGGATGTATGAATAAAATGTTGTCGAGATCAATCACTTTTCACACTTCTATTTTCTCTTTTCCTTGCCTTAAACAACTTATATCCTTAAAATAAGACATAAATTAGAAATAGGAGGACATTATAATGTATTTTGATTCTTTTTTTGGTATAGGGGAAGATATTATCCTAAAGGTTCTATTTGGGATGACCCTCGTTTTTCTTAGTTTTATAATAATTATTTTAGCTATTAGATTAGGTAAAGCGCTGTACGACTGATTCTTTGCTTTTCTTGGCCTGGCCGGTGTGGCCAGGCCAAGAAAAGCAAAGAATCATTTTGAACGAAATGAACAATATGATTCGCTGGATTGATTTTGATCTAACTGAATAATTGCTATATTCATTGTATTGTCGATACAATCCGTACATGCTATGGTATACATATTCACTCCACCATTCATTTTGTTACACACATTTTGGAGAGATGGCTGAGCGGACCAAAGCGGCGGATTGCTAATCCGTAGTACGGATGATCCGTACCGAGGGTTCGAATCCCTCTCTCTCCGTTTGGTCACTATTGATCCTGAAAACGGATAACTCCGGATCTTTCTACGGAACGGAAAAGATAGATACTTTTTCCACTATTCTTTACGTCCGATGCGTTTTATCAGTTGAAATGGGACCAATCCCCACATTGTGTATTGGTACATACAAACGATAAAATATCTTTGCTTCTCCCTGCTATTATATTATGTATGATTTGCTTCTCCCTGCTATTATGTATGAACATAATTGTTTCAAACCTGTTCCATCATTAGCAATGTCCAAGTTAATAGATGTTAACCTTCGAGATGATCCGGGGGTCTAGCTCGATAGCATGATCTATTTCAATCCAATGTGAGAAAGTTACATAGTGTCTACTTTTTCCGATAAAGGGGTGTTTTCATGGGTTTGCCTTGGTATCGCGTTCATACCGTCGTATTGAATGATCCTGGCCGGTTAATTTCTGTACATATAATGCATACAGCTCTAGTTGCTGGTTGGGCCGGTTCAATGACTTTGTACGAATTAGCAGTTTTTGATCCATCCGATCCTGTTCTTGATCCAATGTGGAGACAAGGTATGTTTGTTATACCTTTTATGACTCGTTTGGGAATAAAAGCTTCATGGACTGGATGGAGCATCACCGGAGAAACTGGAATTAATCCTGGTATTTGGAGTTATGAAGGTGTGGCCGTGTTACATATCGTGTTTTCTGGCCTGTGCTTTTTGGCAGCTATCTGGCATTGGGTATATTGGGATCTGGAAATATTCTGTGATGAACGTACGGGAAAACTTTGTTTAGATTTGCCCAAAATATTTGGAATTCATTTATTCCTCTCAGGAGTAGCTTGTTTCGGATTTGGAGCATTTCATGTAACGGGTTTGTATGGTCCTGGGATATGGGTGTCTGATCCTTATGGACTAACTGGAAAAATACAACCAGTGGATCCAGCATGGGGAGCTGAAGGTTTTGATCCTTTTGTTCCGGGAGGAATAGCTTCTCATCATATTGCAGCAGGTATATTGGGTATATTAGCAGGTCTATTCCATCTCAGTGTTCGTCCTCCCCAACGTTTATATGTAGGATTACGCATGGGGAATATTGAAACGGTCCTATCCAGCAGTATTGCTGCTGTGTTTTTTGCAGCTTTCGTTGTTGCCGGAACCATGTGGTATGGCTCTGCAACTACTCCGGTCGAATTATTTGGTCCCACTCGTTACCAGTGGGATCAGGGATACTTCCAACAAGAAATAGATCGACGGGTTCGTGCCGGTCTGGCCGAAAATTTGAGCCTCTCGGAAGCTTGGTCAAAAATTCCCGAGAAACTCGCTTTTTATGATTACATTGGTAATAATCCAGGTAAGGGGGGGTTATTCAGAGCAGGTGCAATGGACAATGGAGATGGAATAGCTGTTGGTTGGTTAGGACACCCTATCTTCAAAGATAAGGAGGGAAATGAGCTTTTTGTACGTCGTATGCCTACCTTTTTCGAAACATTTCCAGTAGTTCTGGTAGACAAAGAAGGAATTGTGAAAGCCGATGTTCCTTTCAGGAGGGCAGAATCAAAGTATAGTGTTGAACAAGTAGGTGTAACTGTTGAGTTCTATGGTGGTGGACTTGACAGGGTTAGTTTTGGTGATCCTGCTATAGTTAAAAAATATGCTAGACGCGCTCAATTAGGTGAAATTTTTGAATTAGATCGTGCTACTCTAAAATCTGATGGTGTTTTTCGTAGTAGCCCAAGAGGTTGGTTTACTTTTGGACATGTTACATTTGCTCTCCTTTTCTTTTCTGGACACATTTGGCATGGTTCTAGAACCCTATTCAGAGATGTTTTTGCTGGTATCGACCCGGATCTAGATTCTCGAATAGAATTTGGAGCATTCCAAAAATTGGGAGATCCAACTACTAAGAGACAAGTAGTATGATATTGCTCTTATCTCTTCTCTAATAAATATTAGTACGAAAGCTATCTCCATAATTGTAAATTACGATCGAATCTATGGAAGCATTGGTTTATACGTTCCTGTTGGTATCGACCCTAGGGATAATCTTTTTCGCTATTTTCTTTCGAGAACCACCCAAAATTCCGACTAAAGGTCAAAAATAATTTTGCTTCTCCAAATTTTCATTCTTTCTCTCCCATCAAAGAAAGAATGACCTTCCCTATAGGGGAAGGTCATTCTTTCTATTAGTCCTCGTGATCCTCAAAAGGATCCCTAAGTTGTTCAGAAGGTTGCCCAAAGGCGGTGTATAGGGCATAACCAGTAAAGCTCACAAGTAAACAAGATATGGAGATGGCGACTAAGGTTGCAGTTTCCATTATTAGGTAATCCCAATATCATGGTATGTTTACGATATAATAACAAAGTTAACAGATCTCAACCAATACAATAGTTTCTATGGCTACAAAGGCTACAAAGACCGTTGATGATTCCAAAATCGAACCAAGACCAACCGCTGTAGGAACGGTCTTAAAACCGCTTAATTCGGAATATGGTAAAGTAGCTCCTGGATGGGGAACTACTCCTCTTATGGGTTTTGCAATGGCTCTATTTGCAGTATTCCTATCTATTATCTTGGAGATTTATAATTCTTCCGTTTTATTGGATGGACTCCCAGTTAGTTGGGACTAGAGGAACTCCAAAATCCGTCCGGTAAGCTCTTGAAGAAAAAAAAAGAACTGAGGGATCCAAACCCAGACCAACTTTGAGTTTTTAGCTTATCTTGTTCCAATAGTTTGATCGTGTAATTACTTTAAGGATTTTTGGAATATGGGTGTGCGACTTGTTGAAATTGATCCATATTTATAGTACAGAAGACCGATCTGTTATCTTCATAAAGATGGTCCTACCTCGTTGGATATTTTATTGATAGAATAGTGAATCTCTAGAGCACGAGGTCTATTATAGATATGTTCCAGGAAGATCTGAACTATGGTTTGTACCTATCATTTCCTCGTCACCAGGCTTCCAAGAAAAATTTGAAAGAGATATTTTCTATAATAAATCAAAGGATCTATCCTATTTCATAATTATGCTGATTATGACCAACGAATGATATAGTTAAGTTAGTATCTGATTTCTCTTAGTTAGCATATTTCGTTGAGTGAGCGAAGATCAAAAGGTTATTACCCAGAGAACCTTTTGGGGATTTGATAAAATCATCGGGGTATAATCTAAATCTGAGGTTTGGATTGATTCATCTATTGAGATCTCGACAAGAGAATTCCTATCGATCGTCTATATTAGTTTTTTTTCTAGAGAACTTATATTACACGAATAGGGTAAAAGATCGTTCAAAAGGCCTATAGTGATTTATCATAGGAATGAGCCGACTTGAAATTTTGGCACTATTTGAAATTTTGGCACTATAAATAAAGTCTTCTAATAGAAATGCTGGATTGTTTCGAATCATCCTCATTTCCCAGCCGGTCAGGCAGCAAACCGTCAAGTATCTTTATATTTTCCCCAATTTAGATATTCGTGTCCAAAAGCATTTGTGTTTTTTTGTTTAAGCCGTATGAAGGGAAATTCTCATGTACGGTTTTCAGAGGGGGAATTTTAGTTTACCTATCTCAATAAAGTATACGATCGGTTCGAAGAGCGTCTCGAGATTCAGGCGATTGCAGATGATATCACTAGTAAATATGTTCCTCCTCATGTCAATATATTTTATTGTCTAGGGGGGATCACACTTACCTGTTTTTTAGTACAAGTAGCTACTGGTTTTGCTATGACTTTTTACTATCGTCCGACCGTTACAGAAGCTTTTGCTTCTGTTCAATACCTAATGACTGAAGTTAACTTTGGTTGGCTAATCCGATCAATCCATCGATGGTCGGCAAGTATGATGGTTCTAATGATGATCCTGCACGTATTCCGTGTTTATCTCACAGGTGGATTCAAACAACCCCGTGAATTAACTTGGGTCACGGGTGTAATTTTGGCTGTACTGACTGTATCTTTCGGTGTAACTGGTTATTCTTTGCCCTGGGATCAAATTGGCTATTGGGCAGTGAAAATTGTGACCGGTGTGCCCGAGGCTATTCCTGTAATAGGATCTCCTTTGGTAGAGTTATTACGCGGAAGTGTTAGTGTGGGTCAATCTACCTTGACTCGTTTTTATAGTTTACACACTTTCATATTACCCCTTCTTACTGCTGTATTTATGCCAATGCACTTTCTAATGATCCGTAAGCAGGGTATTCCAGGTCCTTTATAGAGAGGAAAGATAGATGAAGAATAACTATTCATAACTTATTGTTCCGAGTAACCACGGTAATATTTCATCGCCAGGAATATTTCTTATTAGAAAATGGAAATATCCATAGAAAATAAAAAAAAATATATATATGGTCCTCGGATTTCTCCTTTCGATTTTGGAGTATTATTCATCCAATACAAACAAATAATTGAAGTAGATTCTCAGACGGAGAAGATAGATTATGGGAGTGTGTGACTTGAACTATTGATTAGGCGATGCAGATACTTTCTCCGATCTACCACATAAAGATTTCTGATAAAATGTGTCTCTGTCCCAATTTCCTTATCAGAAATAGGAAGTTTAGCACCTGGGTGGAAAGGCATCGGTTAGTTTGTTTTGTTCCAAGAGAATTCTTTCTATGATCGAATCCGGATCAGGAAGGGCTCCGTGAGATCCGGTCAATGGGGTAATATTTTCATATAATAAATAATTGGATCATATGACTTTACTTATCCTTTTCATAGTGTGAAAATGCATCCATTTCCCTTGCATCCATTTCGACGGGAAAAAACTATCGGAGTGAAAGAAGGGATCTAAGGAAGGAGAGAGGCCGGATCAATAACAAGTCAATACCTTGTATGCGAAAAAACCTTTGAGGTCTATTCGTGATAATAAACACAAATTACAAGGACTAAGATGGTCCAAAAAGCATATCGATCATGATCGAATTTGTGAGCTTACTTGGGTAATGAGCATTTAACTGGAATAATTGAATTACCAATGATGGATAATCATGGACATTATTAGTTCCTATTCTTCCAATCCGTCTTCCATCACGGGAAAAAAGTTATATATACTTCCTCCATTTATTGTTCGAGCCGGATGATAAAAATTGGCATGTCCGGTTCTTTCGGGGGATAGATCCATGGAGATCTACTTATCCCAATAACAAAGAAACCTGACCTGAATGATCCTGTACTAAGGGCTAAATTAGCTAAAGGTATGGGACATAATTATTATGGAGAGCCCGCTTGGCCCAATGATCTTTTATATATTTTTCCAGTAGTCATTTTAGGTACTATTGCATGTACAATAGGTTTAGCGGTTCTAGAACCATCAATGATTGGTGAACCAGCAAATCCATTTGCAACTCCTTTGGAGATATTGCCCGAATGGTATTTTTTCCCCGTATTCCAAATACTTCGTACAGTACCTAACAAATTATTAGGTGTCCTTTTAATGGGCTCAGTACCCGCGGGATCATTGACGGTGCCTTTTCTAGAGAATGTGAATCAATTTCAGAATCCATTTCGTCGTCCAGTAGCTACAACAGTATCCTTGATCGGTACTGCAGTAGCCCTTTGGTTAGGTATTGGGGCAGCGTTGCCTATTGATGAATCTTTAACTTTAGGTTTTTTCCAATTTGATCCAACTGTCGAATTTAAAAATCTTTTCATTTTAGATTAATATATCTAGGGAGTAGTTGCTTTAAGACAAATTATATCTCCCTAGATATATATACCGATCTTGTCAGAGATTTCTTTCGGATATTCCATGAAATAGAGAAGAGATATGTCAAAGATTCGAAATGAAATTATTCTCATGACTCTCCAGAAGAACTTGGGGAAAGAAAATGAATGAAGAGATGGAATGGAACCATTTAATGAACCTGAAACTAATTCCTAGGTGGATCAATTGCAAAACGTTTTCGTAAAACTTCCAATACCTGTTCGACAGATTCCTTGCCAAAGTGTTCAATTCTCATTAGATCTTCTCGACTGTAATTTAATAGGTCCAATAATGTATGTATATTGGCTCTTCTGAGGCAGTTATAGGTTCTGGAGGGTAACTCTAATTGGTCAATGAAAATATGTTTAAATGCAATTTTTTCTTTCGTTTCCCCCGTATCAGTCAATACGTGCGAAAGGGGGAAGGGAGGCATATGAGAAAATCCTTTTGTATTGTTAATTCCATCAATGTTCTGTTCCTCTCCATGCAGGAAGGGAATAAATAAGTCGATCAAATTTCGAGAAGCTTCGTAAAGTGCCTCTCTAGGAGTTAACCCCCCATTCGTCCATATTTCCAGGAAAAGGACTTCTCGTATTTCATTTCCGCTCCCATAGGAATGAATACTATAATTTGCATCGCAAACAGGCATAAAAACAGCATCTATAGGAAAAATTCCGTCCTGATAATTATTTGGACTATGTATAATATATCCGCTATTTTTTTCAATTTGTAATCTTATATCAGAAGTAATTGATTTAGTAAGTCTAGCTATGTGTTGTGTAGTATCAATTATTTTAACAGAAGGTGGTAATATGATATCTTGAGCAGTTACATTTCTAGGTCCAACAATATAGATAGAAGCTTCTCGGATTCCGTATGAATCACTTCTAAGTACAATTTCTTTTAGATTCATCAAAATGTCATGTACCGATTCTTTAATACCTATTATCGCGGAATATTCATGTTTTATGTTCTCCAATTTAACACGTGTGATACATGTTCCTTCTACTTCTGCAAGTAAAGCTCTTCGCATTGCGATGCCTATTGTATCGGCTCGACCTTTGCGGAGCGGAGATAGAGCAAAACGACCATAATGAAGACGCTTACTGTATGCTCTGGATTCCATGCACTTCCATCGTAGTGTCTGAATAGAGACTGAGATTTCATCTCGAATCATACCAAGATTATTTTTTTTTTCAGATTATTAAATCATTTCTTTCTCTTGAAATTCATTCAATTCTTACACACGTCTCTTTTTGGGAGGTCTACATCCATTATGTGGCATAGGGGTTACGTCACGTACAAAACTTAAAAGTATGCCACTTCTACGAATGGTTCGTAATGCTGTATCTCTCCCCCGGCCAGGACCACTTATCATAACTTCTACTCGTTCCATACCCCGATCCATTAATGTACGAATAACATTTTCTGCTGCAGTCTGGGCAGCAAATGGTGTACCTCTCCTTGTGCCTTTGAATCCACAGGCACCGGCGGAAGACCAAGAAAAAACTTGTCCCCGTACATCCGTAACAGTCACAATGGTATTGTTAAAACTTGCTCGAACGTGAATAACTCCTTTGAGTACTCGATGTTCATTCCTACGTGAACCAATTCTTCCTGTAGTTTTTGACATATTAATCATTATGAGTTCAGTTCGAAAAATGCATATCGAAATCTATTTTACCACTAGATCCGTTCATTTATATAGAGGAAGATTACCCCTGTTTTTGCTTATGTCTCGGATTGGAACAAATTATCATAACTCGTTTCCGCCTACGAATTGGTCGACATTTTCCACAAATTCTACGAATAGAAGCACGAATTTTCATATTTGTGACCCTCCAATTTGCTCATATTACATTTTGTTCTCTGAGAAAGAGAGTCCATTGAATCTATGATTCTCGATCCTCATCAGATGTTCAGTGATTCAATTGTTTGAAGATTTTTTGCTAAGTCTATATATTATACGTCCTTTGCTTAAATCATAAGCACTTAATTCGACCTTGACCCTATCTCCTGGTAGTATTCGTACGGAATTACGTCGAATTCTACCCGAAATATGAGTCAGAATCTGACATCCATTATCTGTCAGAACTCGAAACATACCGTTGGGGAGTGATTCAGTAACCAAACCTTCCGCATGGATCAGATTCTGTTTGTTCATTGAATCTCCTCCTCTTTTGATAAAAAAAAATTGACTAACGTGCTTGGATGAAGATGAATGGTGTCTCGAACCAAACTTGCTCCGATTTTTCATACCATGGGGATATCTTACAGAATCAATATTTATCTTACAGAATCAATATTTTTGGACAAAATTGATATCGATTACCATACATAACATAATATTTCTCCTCCAATTTTTTTTTGTCGAGCTTCTCGATCCGTCAGAATTCCTTGGGAAGTAGAAAGAATTACGATCCCCATTCCACCTAGAACTTTTGGAATTTCTCGATAATTTGAATAAATCCTCGAACCAGGTTTGCTGGTACGCTTTGACGTGGTTATATATGTCCTTTCCTTCCTTCTCCGATATTTTGAAGTCGATATAAAAAAAGATTTTTGGCCTTCCTGATGTTCCCTAACATTTTCTATAAAACCTTCTCGTAAAAGGATCCTTCCGATGTTCTTGGTAATATTAGTAGCTGTTACTCGAACCGTTCCTTTTCCTACCATGTCGGCGTTTCTTATAGAAGTAATTAGATTGGCAATAGTATCGTTACCCATGATGAACGAATTCTTAGGAATTCCTGGTCTCGATATAAAAGGCATGTTTTATTTTATTCGAAGAATATGCCTGAGGTTCAATGAATTTATCCATATACCATTTGATGAACTATCAGTAGAAGATCTCTACAAGATCTATCAGTATTTATAAGACTTCGGGAGCCAATGAAACTATTTTTGTGAAATTCAATTGTCTCAATTCCTGAGGAACCGGACCAAAAACTCGAGTTCCTTTTGGATTTCCTTCCTGATCAATGACAACTGCTGCATTGTCATCAGATCGTATCATCATTCCATTATCACGTTCAAGTTCTTTACAGGTGCGTATAACTACGGCTCTAACTACTTCTGATTTTTCCAGGGGCATGTTAGGTACTGCTTCTTTAATTATAGCAATGATAACATCACCTATATGAGCGCATTTACGATTACTTGCTCCTAGAACTCGAATACACATTATTTTTCGGGCTCCACTGTTATCCGCTATATTCAAATAAGTTTGAGACTGAATCATTTTTCCTCCAAAAGATTTGTTACCTCGGCGGATAACATGAAAAAAAAAGAAGAAAAGGAAGAGTTCTTACGAATTAGTAATCTTCTTCCACCATAAAAAGCTCTTTTATTCTGTATTGGTTAAATTAAATAGTAACAAATTGAGTACGTATAGGCATTTTGTATGCAGCTATTCTAGCAGCTGCTCTAGCGACGGTTTCAGATACTCCGCCCATTTCATAAAGTATTCGACCTGGTCTGATGACAGATACCCAATATTCGGGAGATCCTTTCCCGGAACCCATACGTGTTTCCGCAGGTCTCATTGTAATAGGTTTGTCGGGAAATATACGTATCCATATTTTTCCGCCACGACGGGCATAACGAGTAATCGTTCTTCGTCCGGCTTCTATCTGCCCAGATGTGATCCAAGCCGGTTCAAGTGCTTGAAGAGCGAATCTACCGAAACAAATGCGATTGCCGCGATAAGATACTCCTTTCATTCTTCCTCTATGTTGTTTACGAAATTTTGTTCTTTTTGGGTTATAGTCGATGGTTTATAGTATTTTGATCCCATCTCTAATCCAGAACCGGACATGAAAGTTTCTTCTCATCCGGCTCCTTGTGAAAAATCTATGTAAAATTGGACAATGTGTAGTTAGTTATTAGTTATATATATATATAAATGAGTCTATATCTACGCATTACGCATATCGTAAATAGAATCTAATTTACGGGACGAATAACTTTTTTATTTCAATCCAATGAGACTCTTAATTAATAATTTCACAGGCGAATATTGACTCTTCTGGTATTTGCTCCATGGGGTCGACTTACTTATAGACTCCAATGAGATTTATTCGTTTTCGGTTTATTTCGCCATCCTATCCAATGGATGATTAAGATTCCTATATGATCTTATGCAGTCATAGGTTCCATCGTTCCATAGCTTCTATCTAAATGCCTAGGTCTTCCCTCCGCAATGGAGCTTTCTTTTCATCTGTTACGGAATCAATTTCCTTAGTTTCCATCGACCCGAAGCTCTTTCTCCTTCATAAACTGAATCCCTTCAATTTTGTTTGAATAAATCAGGATGATTCTTATGCTTTATCACACTGCTTTTTGGAGGGTAATTAATGAACCATACAATATTGAAGAAGATTTAATTTCTCCTTCTTTTTTTTCTTTTTCCGCATAACCAAACACCTTTCTCGCTTCACGAAAGATAAAAATCTCATTTTTTCTCTCGTGGAAGAAAGTCTTTACGAGGTGATAGTATCTACCCATAGTTATTGGATCTTGGCAATATGAAGCAATGAGTTAGTCTCTAGTTTCTTTATACCAGAGACCAATCCGTTCTTATTTCGAGTTCTCCATAACTCCGGAAAAGAATGAAAAGCTCGATTCCAACGAGTCGCACACTAAGCATAGCACGGTTCTTAAATGGGAAATCTAATTTCTATTCGATCTGATAGAATTGATGATCCATGATCGGGCAGATTAGGAAAAAAACCAATTCTAATATTCCTAATCCTCTAAAATCCAAATTTTGATCCCTAAAACTCCATAGATGGTTTGAACCGGATAATAACAATAATCAATCCTAGCTCGAATTGTCTGTAAGGGAACCCTACCTCCCCTGTCCCATTCGACCCGGGCAATTTCCTTTCCGTCGAGACGTCCTGCGATTTGGATCTGAATACCTTCTACATCTTCCCGTTCAGCCGGTTCAATAGCTTTCTTCATTGTTTTTCTGAATGAAACTCTATTCTCTAGTTGTAGGGCAATATACTCCGCAAGAATATTAGGTTTTCTATAGGGTTTCACAACTTTTTCTATAGCAATGTGAAGTTTTCGGTCCACAGAATCGAGCATATTTAGTACATCGTTTCTTAATTTTTCAATTCCTTGACCCCTACCTTTACCTTCTTTTAACAACAAGTTGGGAAATCCAATATAGATTTTGACCTGAATCAAATCGATCTTTCTGCGAATCTCTACACGTGCAATTCCTCCATAATTTGAGGAGCTCTTTATATGTGTTCGTACATAGTTTTCAATGCAAGTACGTATTTTTTGATCTTCTCGGAGATCTTTGGAATAATTCCTTTGTTGTGCGAACCAATGGGAACGATCATTTTGGGTTACACCCAGTCTAAAACCAAGTGGATTTATTTTCTGTGCCATACCTATCCTCTTTCTCGGGATTCTGACATAATAGGATCATTCGATCTGGAGATTTCTTCCAATACAATAGTTATATGACAAGTGGGTTTCTGTATTGGATAACCACGTCCCTGAGCTCTAGGTTGAACCCTTTTGAAAACAGCACCCTCATTCACTTCAACTCTACCAACGAGTAAATTGGCTTTGTTCAAACCCATATTGTGATTTGCATTTGCTGCCGCAGAATGAATTAATTGTGATATGGGATAACAGGCCCCATAAGGCATCAGTTCCAGTATCATAAGTGCTTGTCCATATGAACGACCACGAATTTGATTAATGACTCTACGTGCTTTATGAGCAGACATACGTATATTTCTCGCCAAAGCTCGTATCTCTGGACCTGAACTATTATTTCCCATTGACTTCACCCTCCCCAATGAATGACAAGTATCTCTCCAATTAACGACGAGATTTCTTATCGTTTCTCGCATGTCCCTGAAAAAGTAAAGTAGGTGCAAATTCCCCCAATTTATGGTTTACCATAAGATCTTTCACAAAAATGGGTAAATGTTCCCTCCCATTATGAACAGCAATTGTATGACCGATCATTGCAGGTACAATGACAGATGCCCGGGACCAGGTCACTATTATCTTCTTTTCTTCCTTTATGTTTAGATTTTTAATTTTCCTCAATGAATGATTAGCCACAAAAGGATTTTTTTTCATTGAACGTGCCATTATCAATTACCTTTCTTTCCTTTTTTTTTTTTTATGGATATCCAACCATTCTTACTCACGTCGACGAAGGATTGAAGCATCACTGTATCTATTCCTCTTCCGACTTTTCTTTCCAAGCGCACTATAACCCCAGGGGGTCACGGGTTTTTTCCTTCCAATTGGGGTTCTTCCTTCCCCACCTCCATGAGGATGGTCTACAGGGTTCATAGCTACTCCTCTTACTTCAGAACGCTTACCCAACCAACGTTTAGCTCCAGCTTTACCAAAACTTCTATTTTTTGCATTGATATTACCCACTTGTCCAATTGTTGCTGAGCAGTTCTCAGATATTAAACGAACTTCTCCAGATGGTAATCTTAATGTGGCCGATCGATCTTCTTTTGCGATCAGTTCTGCTACAGCACCTGCCGCTCTAGCTAATTGTCCACCCTTTCCAAGTGTTATTTCTATGTTATGTATAGCCGTGCCTAAGGGCATATTGGTTGAAGTAGACTCTTATTCCGATGAATAAAAATCCCTTCCCAAACTGTACAAGCCTCTCTCAGGGCATACAGCTTTCTGGATGTATATGAGATGTCACATATATATATTTAAATAGAATCGAGATGAGAAAGGGCATCTACTGTATTCTCTATGTCCCGATTCTCTACATCCTAAGTCTCTCTATTCCATCATCTGGCTTATATTCTTTATGTAGCATTCAGAATGAATGACTTTATCAAATTACGCTAATACTTTCGTATTTTATGGATAACGTAGGAGGCATATTAAACATCTTTTTCTCTTCTCTCTCTTTCAACTTTTATTCCTCTCCCCATCTTTTCCTTTTGGGAATTATTACCACTGTCCAGCTCCGAATCTGCCTCTGACCATCAGATCAAATGTGAGTAACTTGTCCTTTTTGATCCCATTTTGTTCATGCTTCGGACAAACAATCTGGTCCTCTCCATATTATCATATCTTCGGAACCAATGATCCGATATGAACAATTTTTGAATCCAATCACCTGCTGTAATTTATCCTCAGTTTCCCTTTGGGGTTCGTCCCGTAAAAGTATCCTAGTTGGATCAGTGATAGATTTATAGGTTTCGCTGTAAACCCAATCGGTTGCTTCCGATCACGTGAATTAATAATTCAAACCGCACTCAGAGGTAGGGCATTTCCTATTGATATAGGAGCTTTTGGACCAGAAAGAATAGTATCTCCAATCATGACCCCTCTGGGATGCAGAATATACATCTTATCACCATTCTTGTAGTACACCTTGCAAATGTATGCACTTCTATTAGGGTCGTATTCTATGGTTACAATTTCTCCCGATATGTTTTCCTTATCCCGTCGAGAATCAATTTGACGATACAAACGCTTGTGACCTCCGCCCCTGTGTCTTGCGGTAATAATTCCTCTTCCATTACGACCTTTCCCACAATGATGCTGTCCAGAGGTCAATTTCTTCTGCGGGTCAAATTGCACTCTTCCATCGAAATCTGATACGGATCTGCGTGTGTCCGGAGTGAAAATTCTATATGAACGAATGGCCATTTAGTTTCAATTTGAAAATCTTATTGTTCTGAAAAGAGTGGAATAGAATCACCGGTTTTAAGTGTAATAATCATACGTTTACAACGTATTGGATGTCCTATCATTGACCCTCTCTTTCCTCCTTTTTCAGGGAGGCGATAACTGTTCATAGCTATTACTTTAACATCGAAGAAATGCTCAATCCAATTTTTTATCTTTGTTTTGTTCGACTGCGAATCGACGTTAAAAGTGTATTGATTCCTTTCTAATAGACGAATACTTTTCTCTGTAAGTACTGGATATTTCACCCCATCCATAAATTTTTCTCCCTCCTTTCGTTTTTTTCTATCTTTTCTTCTTTTTACCTTTTTTTTTTTCCATAATGCCTGTAGCTATTATATAAAATAATATACCAATTTAATGATACATATATATCATAGGTTCGTTATGGAAGTTATGCACGAACGTAATGCTCACAACTTTCCTCTGGATCTAGCCGCTGTTGAATCTATTTCAATAGGCGGATAATACTCCGATAGATTGTTACCGTATATTGATTAGAATACAAAACCTTTCATTTCATTTTATGGAAAGGTTTTGTATTCTTCAAATATTTGTTGTTATTCCTCATCCTTTTTCCCATTCCATTATTTATGGAATGGATATATGTGCAGTTCCTCTGCATCCAGCAGGAATTGAACCCGCGAGTTCGCCAATTATGAGTTGGGTGCTTTAACCATTCAGCCATGGATGCTGGATAAAGATCATAAACATACTCATTAATATGGAGTATAGACTCGGATCTGAAATTGGGTAGTTCGGGACCCACATTCTCTCATATTTGATTCATGTCAAGTATTATCATAGGTTCGCGATCCGACTCCAATCGTTATGGTCCGGTATCAAGATCTGGTCCTGGACGAGCTGATCCGATTCTTGAGATTGATTATACGAAAAAATGCCCGAACCAAAATATGTTGTTGTCGTGGGAGCATGTACTATTACAGAGGAATGTTTGGTACAGATTCTTATAGTACCGTTCGCGGAGTAGATAAGTTAATTCCTGTGGTGGATGTCCATTCGCCGGGTTGCCCACTTGAACTTATAGATGTGCTATAATGAAACTTCGTGAAAGAAAAGATAGCTCGATGGATATATGAGGACCGAGCCCCAACAAGGAAAGAATCAAATATTTTATTGACGCATCAGAAATGATGTATCACGCACACACGATGTACGAGAACCAAAAGGAGGATCCGATTTATTTTATACTATAGCTTATAATAGATTCTATTCCCACCATCAAATCTTGTCCTCCGAGTTCTCGATCCTACTTTATGTGGAGTATCGTGCTCCAATTGGAACGGACAGGGAGGGACAATATGAGCAAAGAAGAGGGAGAGAACAGAATTGATTCATCTATCTATTTTAATCGGGGTGTATCCGTATCTACATATAGATACGTATCTGTCAATATGAATGTACCCATATCCATATAGATAGAAGAGATAGATGGATATGGATACATGGCATGGATATTTACATCTTGCCAGGAACCAGATTTGAACTGGTGGCACGAGGATTTTCAGTCCTCTGCTCTACCAACTGAGCTATCCCGGCTCTTTCCTGTGGATCATCCTGGTACAGGGTTTTAACTTGTGTCAACTAAAAATAAAGAAGAAAAGGATTTTTCCCAGTTTTTATAATTATCTTTATTATTTTCGATCTGGAAGTAACTAATATGAGAAAAAAATGGACTGCGATCAAATAATTTCCAAATGATCTCATCTATGTGGATCATATATCACAAAATGAATTGATCAACTGATCAACTCAACTTGTCATAAGATGGAAAGATTCCTGTTTTCATTTCTTTTCTTCATGAATAAATAAAATAGTGAGGTGAGTGAAAGAATAAAGAAGTGAGAATGAATTAAAACTAACGGAATTGGATAAAATGGATCAGTCGTTCGGGAACGAACCTGAGTGGGGATAGAGGGACTTGAACCCTCACGGTCTATAAAGCCAACGGATTTTCCTCCTACTGCAATTTGCATTGTTGTTGACATTGACACGTAGAATTGGACTCTATCTTTATCCTCGTCCAATAATTTCTTCCAAAAACTGATTAAACTCCCTATCTAGAGTAGAGAAAGTTCATAATTGGATTACTTAATGTCAAATCATTACTTCAACTCAAATCTGGCATTTATCTTACAAATAAAATGCTTGAAACGATTCAAATTCTGATCGCGAGTGTTGTTTTATTTTATACAACATTCCCACTTTCGAGGTGTAAATTTTCGAGGTGTAAATAAAGCGTTCTATAAATAGAGTATTGGACCCCAAATGAAATTCATTCGTTAGAATAGCTTCCATTGAGTCTCTGCACCTATCCCCTTCCTATCCTAGGAAAGAAACCATTGTCTCTATGAACCGGATTTGGCTCAGGATTACCCATTCAAAATATCCCGGGGTTCCCTGAATTTGGAAGCTATCACTTGGTAGGTTTCCATACCAAGGCTCAATTCGATCAAGTCCGTAGCGTCTACCAATTCCGCCATATCCCCTTCTCGGAGAACGAGATCATACCTTAATATAATCCTATTATGTAATCTCCATCAGTGTTATTCGTTAGATATTTGCTCAATATTGGGTGGGATAAATATCATCTCCTATTTCCCCTCTCTCACCATCTTTATCTCTATTCCAATCGAATATGACGACCGGGAATCATTATATTATTTCTGCATTTGAAATGCAATGTTATTATACTCTTCTAGTCGATTTGGAATAGTGAGTAAAACGATCGTTTATATAAATTGACCCTTCCTTACTTCCCTTTTGTTTCCTTTGAATCTACATTCAGGTTATGTTCCGTTTGTAATTGTAAATTGGATTGCGTCATTGAGTCTGATTCGCACTATAATTGTTAGGATTCCAAAAGAATATACGGATCTCACGCCAATGAAATGAGGAGTTATATTCCATTGAGCCTGCTTAGCTCAGAGGTTAGAGCATCGCACTTGTAATGCGATGGTCATCGGTTCGATCCCGATAGCTGGCTCTTTTCCGTTCCTCTCATTCCCATAATCCACAAAGTTTAGGATCAAGATGGAATGGAGAATAAATACTCTTCCGATCGTTCGTCGGGTCCGTCATGCCAGGATCACTTACTCCCAACTTAGAGAAAGATCTTCGTTCCCCATAGAAAATAATTCCAGTAGTTGTACGGGTTATACTATTCTTTCTTCTTTCCAGCACTATTTGTTAATTGAATAAGGAGTTTATATGTCCCGTTATCGGGGACCTCGTTTAAAAATAATACGTCGTCTGAAAACTTTACCAGGGCTCACTAGTAAAAGACCCAAATCCAGAAATGATTCTATAAACCGCAGGAAAATCTCTCAATATCGTATCCGGCCAGAAGAGAAACAGAAATTGCGTTTTAATTACGGACTAACGGAGCGACAATTACTGAAATATGTTCGTATAGCTAGAAGAGCCAAGGGATCAACGGGCCAGGTCCTATTGCAATTACTTGAAATGCGTTCGGATAATATTATTTTTCAATTGGGTATGGCTCCCACCATTCCCGGAGCTAGACAATTAGTTAATCATGGACATATCCGGGTCAATGACCATATGGTTGATATACCAAGTTACCCTTGCAAACCCCAAGATGTGATTACTATAAGAGATCAACAAAGATTGAGAGCTATCATTAGGAAGAATATAGATCTGTTCCAGAGGGATAAATTACCAAAGCATTTGACTTTTAATTCGTTACAATATAAAGGATTCATCAATCAAATAATAGATAGTAAATGGATCAGTTTGAAGATTAATGAATTGCTGGTCGTAGAGTATTATTCCCGTCAAGCTTGAATCGAGAATGAAATGGAGGGGTTGGGTTGCTGGACATCTGGAAATTATGTTCTTACCCCTTCTTTCTCCCCTCCCCGAAGGGGACATTTTATTATCCTTCCGTACGTTACCGTTACATTAGAATCTTGTTCGATACTTTTATTGCTTCTTAAAATGGTCTTTACCTTTCCCATACCATGAACCAATGTTTGTTCTATTTTCTATATCACAAATAGAAGGAGATTGATCCCGGAATTAGGAGATCGTCTTATTGGGATTCAATAGATTGGAAAAACGATGGATGAAAAGAAAATAGTAGGGCGAAAATACGGAAAGAGAGGGATTCGAACCCTCGGTAAGCAGAAGCCTACATAGCAGTTCCAATGCTACGCCTTGAACCGCTCGGCCATCTTTCCTATGAGATCTCTTCTAATAAAGAAAATTAGTGAATAACAAGTTCCTTACGAATTATTTTTGTTCAGGTACGATCAGTTCGATTTTTTGGAAATAAATAGATAATAAATAAAGTAATGATTCAATCCCTCCCGGAAAGACGAAAAGACATTTTATCAAACTTCCTCCTATTTAAGGAAATATTAAATAATCCTTGTTGATCTGACGATCTTATTCGGATTGCCCAATCAATAATTTGAGACAGATTAACAGATCCATTCCATATTATGATAATATATGGATCTGTAGTGATCGTCTTATCAATTGTATAAGAATTAATTCTTTGGCAATGATCCTGTGTCAGGATGACCATATTTTTCTCGATATTCCTTTATCTATATGGATATGCGCACACAATTGCTGGGTGGGCATTTCATTCTCATTATGCAATGCTCGATCGTTTAACTCTTTCTTTGTTCGGATCATGATCGAACTGGACTTCTCGAGTTCACCAAATCTAGTATTCTTTCAATACAAATATTTTTTTTTTCCCATTATTATTATTCAATATAACTAATGAACAATTATTCCATCCCTATCTATTCTCATTTTAAAGAATCAATTGGAATAGATAGAATGAGAACATATTTACGATTGTAAGGAAATCCATTTTATGGTATTGTGCACCAGAAAAAATTTCGTTCATGGAATCATTTGCGTAAGGGAATGAAGGAAATTATAAAATCTGTAATTGACTATGCCTAGATCTCAGAGAAATGACAATTTTATCGATAAGACCTTTACAATTGTAGCGGATATCTTATTGCGAATAATCCCGATGGCTCCGGGGGAGAAAGAGGCATTTACCTATTACAGAGATGGTGTGATTTGATATTTTTTCCGTTCTTCCCCTTTTGGGAAAGAAAAGGTATTCGGGAATCCAAATTGGGTCAAAGAAAACTTACGCTCAGTGAAGGTGAGTTCTGGAAATAGAACAATTCCTTCTGTCGTGTATCCCCGATCAATGCAGCCTTAGATGCTTTCATCTCCTGAGGATTTTAGTACCGAGCGAAAGGTTACACCTATGCAATAGGCCTTGCTTGTATAGTGGAACCTATCTGATAGGTGTGCATGGGGGGAGAGAGCACTACGTATGGAAATCGACAACAAAAAAGCTCCGTTATAGCTCATATGCATTACCCTTTTCCGAGGGGTAGTGAGAATGGTTGGGACAACAAACATCCATCTCGTTTGTACTTCGGATACCCCTATCATTGAACCATCGGAGATTGTTGAAGTGACTAATCCCCGGAGAATAAAGGGTGTTAAGAACAAAGAAATTGTTAAAGGTTCCATTCCTAGTACTGAGATCCTTGGTGTTTGGAAAAGAATCTTTGCAAGAAGGATGGCTAGAGATTCATTGGAAATACACTAGCCCCTGTTAATTCGTAATATTGGGTCATAATATTTTTCTTTTTTTTTTTTTTCAATTCCACGGATTACTCCCCGTATTACGTACTGTAAACAAAGGAGGAGCCGTATGAGGTGCGAATCTCATGTACGGTTTTGAAGCGGAGATCATTTCAATGGAATGAACGACCGTAACGGATGTCAGCTCAATCGGAAGGGGAATATGCGGAAGCTTTACAAAATTATTATGAAGCTATGCGACCGGAAACTGACCCTTATGATCGAAGTTATATACTATATAATATAGGTCTTGTCCATACAAGTAATGGGGAACATACGAAGGCCTTGGAATATTATTTCCAGGCATTAGAACGGAACCCATCCTTACCACAAGCTCTTAATAATACGGCCTTGATCTGTCATTACGTGCGGCTATCTGTACCATAGAATAACTTAGTTAATTACTACTACGGGTAAGGACAAAAGAAAAGGCTTTCTACATATGCACCGTCCCAAGTAACGGTTTTTATCAGCTGTAGCAAAAAGGACATCTCTCATAGGAGCCCGAATATGAATAGATAGATAAAGCCTACGTATTCCATGGATAAAAAATGAAATTGATGATGGAAGCACCATAAAGATCAATTATTGAAAGAAGGTTCGGGCTGATACGATCAAATCTGCTCATTGACAAGAATTGGAAATCAACTTATGTAATAGAGTTGATCTACTAAGCTATTGAGCAGCGGTGTAGCATCAGATCCTAAAGATGTGAAGTACTCCAGACGGAAAGTACTCTTCAAAAATTCTATACGGAACTGAGATAGTTACCTTGCAAAAAGACTTTGATTTAGATGATCAACCTGAAGTATATCTCTTCCTATACTTCATCTTTTTGAGGGTAGGAGAAAAGAAAGATAGAACCTGATCATTTAATTGATTGCAAGTGAAATCAGAAACTCATGTCATTTACTTTTTCTAGTCCTTTGGTTAATCTGAACTCCCAATGAATCATCTCCAATCCAATAATATTTTGGAAATTTGGGTAGAGGACTAAAGAATAGTTGATTGAGCCGTATGAGGTAGGAAACTCTCAAGTACGGTTCTAAGGGAAGAAAACTTTTCCAAGTTGACCTATCCCGACCGAGGAGAACAGGCCATTCGACAGGGAGATCCTGAAACTGCGGAGGCTTGGTTCGATCAAGCTGCTGAGTATTGGGAACAAGCTATAGCACTTGCTCCGGGCAATTACATCGAAGCACAAAATTGGTTAAAGATTACAGGACGCTTTGGAGGATGAGAATTTATATTCTAAGTAAATCGTTTATGGGGAAATCATTTTCATTATTAAATATCTTATTTTCTCGGAATCAATGGAATTCTTCCAGAATATTCCCCAAAATTAGATTCTATTCCGTCGGCATCTCATAGGAATATATTGACAATGGGCATCTCATAGAAATATATTGACAATATAAAAAAGGATACCTTTTCCGGACTGGTTCTGGATTGTTAATGGATCTTCTTAATAGGGGTAAAATCCATAATTTCTTTCATTAATGATCCATGAAAAAAGATTTCTAACGGCTGGATTGTCTTTTTTTATATGGGACATATGGAGGAGTATCAATGAATAGATGAATAAATAAATATATATATATTTATTTATTCATCTAGAAACATTGTAATAATCACCGAAAAACGCTTTTTCCGTTCGTAACAGTCCATGGTCCATTAAGCACCTCAGAGATATGTCATAATGAACATGAACACTTGCCTCAGATGGATTCCCGTATCATAATAAATAGATAAATGGATAAATATCTATCGATTTATTATGTAACAATCACCGAATTATTATGTAATAATCACCGAAAAACGCTTTTTCCGGTCGTAACAGTCTACGGTCCATTAAGCACCTCGGAGATATGTCATAATGAACATGAACACCTGCCTTAGATTGACTCCCGTATCATAGTCGCTCCAGTCATAAACTAGAAAATAAGGGGAGAAACGAGTTGAGATATCTCTCTCGTAAGTTAACTAATTACTATTGGCAGGTTTCTTCTTATTTATATCCCATCTGGAAAGAGGAGAACTAAATGATCAATCGTTTACTAGAACAATTTGAACAACTAGACGTAAAGGCCGAAGTAGATAGGGATCCTGTAAAAACCTCTTTTGAAAAATGGGCCAAACCTGGGCATTTCTCAAAGACGCTAGCTAAGGGCCCTGATACTACCACTTGGATCTGGAACTTACATGCTGATGCTCACGATTTTGATAGTCATACCAATGATTTGGAAGATATTTCTCGCAAAATATTTAGCGCTCATTTTGGTCAACTAGCCATCATCTTTATTTGGCTAAGTGGGATGTACTATCATGGCGCTCGTTTCTCTAATTATGAAGCATGGCTGAGTGATCCCACTCACATAAAACCCAGTGCCCAAATAGTTTGGCCAATAGTAGGTCAAGAAATATTGAATGGGGATGTAGGTGGAGGTTTTCGAGGGATACAAATAACGTCTGGGTTCTTCCAGCTTTGGCGAGCATCTGGAATAACCAATGAATTACAACTTTACTGCACTGCAATTGGTGCATTGATCTTTGCAGCGTTAATGCTTTTTGCTGGTTGGTTTCATTATCATAAAGCTGCCCCAAAATTGTCTTGGTTCCAAGAAGTAGAATCCATGTTGAACCATCATTTAGCAGGGTTACTAGGACTTGGGTCTCTAGGTTGGGCAGGACACCAAATACACGTCTCTTTACCCATTAACCAACTTCTAGACGCTGGAGTGGATCCTAAAGAGATACCACTTCCTCATGAATTTGTTTTAAATTCCGATCTTATGGCTCAATTTTATCCCAGTTTTGCTAAGGGAGTGATCCCATTTTTCACCCTGAATTGGTCAGAATATTCAGACTTTTTGACTTTTCGTGGAGGATTAAATCCAGTAACGGGGGGTCTGTGGCTGACCGATACTGCGCATCATCATTTGGCTATTGCAGTTCTTTTCCTGATAGCCGGTCATATGTATAGGACCAATTGGAACATGGGCCATTACCTCAAAGTAATTTTAGAAGCTCATAAAGGTCCATTTACGGGGGAGGGCCATAAAGGTCTTTACGAGATTTTAACTACCTCATGGCATGCTCAATTAGCTATTAACCTAGCTCTTTTAGGATCTTTAACTATTATCGTAGCTCACCACATGTATGCGATGCCCCCCTATCCATACCTAGCTATTGACTATGGTACCCAACTCTCTCTGTTTACACATCATATGTGGATTGGTGGGTTTATAATAGTTGGCGCTGCTGCACATGCAGCGATTTTTATGGTAAGAGACTATGACCCAACTACTCAATACAACAATTTATTAGATCGTGTTCTTAGACATCGTGATGCAATTATATCACATCTCAACTGGGTATGTATATTCTTAGGCTTCCATAGTTTTGGTCTTTATATTCATAATGATACTATGAGCGCTCTGGGACGTCCTCAAGATATGTTCTCAGATACTGCTATACAATTACAACCTATCTTTGCTCAATGGATACAAAACACTCATGCTTCAGCACCCGGTTTAACAGCTCCTGGTGCAACAGCGAGTACCAGCTTAACCTGGGGAGGTGGTGATTTAGTGACAGTAGGTTCCAAGGTGGCTTTGTTACCAATTCCATTGGGAACCGCAGATTTTTTGGTACATCACATTCATGCATTTACTATCCATGTGACTGTTTTAATCCTACTTAAAGGTGTTCTATTTGCCCGTAGCTCCCGTTTAATACCCGATAAAGCGAATCTTGGTTTTCGCTTTCCTTGCGATGGACCTGGGAGAGGAGGAACATGTCAAGTATCTGCCTGGGATCATGTTTTCCTTGGTTTATTCTGGATGTACAATGCAATTTCGGTAGTCATATTCCATTTCAGCTGGAAAATGCAGTCCGATGTTTGGGGTAGTATAAGTGATCAGGGAGTGGTAACTCATATCACGGGAGGAAACTTTGCACAGAGTTCTATTACGATTAACGGGTGGCTCCGTGACTTTCTATGGGCACAAGCCTCTCAAGTGATCCAATCTTATGGTTCTTCATTATCTGCATATGGTCTTTTATTTTTAGGTGCTCATTTTGTTTGGGCCTTTAGTTTAATGTTCTTATTCAGCGGCCGTGGGTACTGGCAAGAACTCATTGAATCTATCGTTTGGGCCCATAACAAATTGAAGGTTGCTCCTGCTATCCAGCCCAGAGCCTTGAGCATTGTACAGGGACGTGCTGTAGGAGTAGCTCATTACCTTCTGGGTGGAATCGTCACAACATGGGCGTTCTTCCTGGCAAGAATTATTGCAGTAGGATAATGGTTAGGAGGATTTGAAAAGCATTATGGCATCAAGATTTCCAAAGTTCAGCCAAGGTTTGGCCCAGGACCCAACTACTCGTCGTATTTGGTTCGGTATTGCAACCGCACATGACTTCGAGAGTCATGATGATATTACCGAAGAACGCCTTTATCATAAAATTTTTGCTTCCCACTTTGGTCAATTGGCAATAATATTTCTGTGGACCTCTGGTAATTTGTTCCATGTGGCTTGGCAAGGCAATTTTGAAGCATGGGTACGCGATCCCTTACATGTAAGACCCATTGCTCATGCAATTTGGGATCCTCATTTTGGTCAACCAGCTATAGAAGCCTTTACCCGAGGAGGTGCTCCCGGTCCGGTCAATATTGCTTATTCCGGTGTTTATCAGTGGTGGTATACAATCGGCTTACGCACTAACGAAGATCTTTATGCCGGAGCTCTTTTCTTGCTCTTTTTTTCTGCCATCTTTTTAATAGCGGGTAGGTTACATTTACAACCTAAATGGAGACCAAGTGTTGCATGGTTCAAAAATGCCGAATCCCGTCTAAATCATCATTTGTCAGGACTCTTCGGAGTAAGTTCTCTAGCTTGGACAGGGCATTTAGTTCATGTCGCTATTCCTGAATCAAGGGGGGTGCACGTCAGATGGGATAATTTTTTGGATGTATTACCGCATCCCCAAGGGTTAGGACCGTTTTTCGCGGGTCAGTGGAATGTTTATGCTCAAGATCCTGATTCCAGTAGTCACTTATTCGGTACCTACCAAGGAGCGGGAACTGCTATTCTAACTCTTCTCGGAGGATTCCATCCACAGACTCAAAGTTTATGGCTGACTGATATGGCTCATCATCATTTAGCTATTGCAGTTATTTTCCTGATAGCCGGTCATATGTATAGAACCAACTTTGGGATTGGTCACAGTATAGAAGATATTTTGGAGGCACATGTTCCTCCAGGAGGCCGCTTAGGACGCGGACATAAGGGTCTTTATAACACAATCAATAATTCTCTTCATTTTCAATTGGGTCTTGCTTTAGCTTCTTTGGGGGTTATCACTTCCTTGGTAGCTCAACACATGTATTCTTTACCCGCTTATGCATTCATAGCACAAGACTTCACCACCCAAGCTGCATTATATACTCATCATCAATACATTGCCGGGTTCATTATGACAGGGGCCTTTGCTCATGGAGCTATATTCCTCATTAGGGATTATAATCCGGAACAAAATAAGGATAATGTATTGGCGAGAATGTTGGAGCATAAGGAAGCTATAATATCTCATCTTAGTTGGGTTAGTTTATTACTAGGTTTCCATACTTTGGGACTTTATGTTCATAATGATGTTATGCTTGCTTTCGGTACTCCAGAAAAACAAATCTTGATCGAGCCCATATTTGCTCAGTGGATACAATCTGCTCATGGTAAGACCTTATATGGTTTCGATGTACTCCTATCTTCGACAAGTGGTCCAGCATTCGAGGCAAGTAAGAGCATATGGTTACCCGGTTGGTTAAATGCTATTAATGATGATAAGAATTCATTGTTCTTAACCATCGGTCCTGGAGACTTTTTGGTTCATCATGCTATTGCTCTAGGTTTGCATACAACTACATTGATCCTAGTTAAAGGTGCTTTGGATGCGCGTGGTTCCAAGCTAATGCCAGATAAGAAAGATTTTGGTTATAGTTTTCCTTGCGATGGTCCGGGACGGGGTGGTACTTGTGATATCTCGGCCTGGGATGCTTTTTATTTGGCAGTTTTCTGGATGTTGAATACTATTGGATGGGTTACTTTCTATTGGCATTGGAAGCATATAACGTTATGGCAGGGTAATGTAGCGCAATTTAATGAGTCTTCCACTTATTTAATGGGATGGTTAAGAGATTATCTATGGTTAAATTCTTCACAACTTATTAATGGATACAATCCTTTCGGTATGAACAGTTTATCTGTTTGGGCGTGGATGTTCTTATTCGGGCATCTTGTTTGGGCTACTGGATTTATGTTCTTGATTTCCTGGCGTGGATATTGGCAGGAATTGATCGAAACTCTTGCATGGGCCCATGAACGCACACCTTTGGCTAATTTAGTTCGATGGAGAGACAAGCCAGTAGCTCTTTCCATTGTTCAAGCACGATTAGTTGGATTAGCTCACTTTTCCGTAGGTTATATATTTACTTATGCAGCTTTTTTAATTGCCTCTACATCAGGTAAATTTGGTTAATTTTTCTTCATAAATATAAATTTCATCAGTGAATAAATAAGATGGTATTGTATCAATGACACTACCCACAGAGAAAAAGTAATCAACGTAATATTTCTCCATCTAAAATCTGATCTATATTTTGATTCTTGGTAGGTAATAGTACCGACTGAACTATTATGGCGAGAAAGAGTCTCATTCAGAGAGAAAAGAAAAGAAAAGCACTGGAACGAAAATATAATTTGATTCGTAAATCTTTGGAGGAAGAAAGCAAAGTTTCATCATTGGATGACAAATGGGAAATTAATAGAAAATTGCAATCTTCACCACGTAATAGTGCGCCTACACGTCTTCATCGACGTTGTTCTTCGACTGGAAGACCTAGAGCCAACTATCGAGACTTTGGATTGTCCGGACACGTACTCCGTGAGATGGCCCACGCATGTTTATTGCCCGGGATAAAAAAATCGAGTTGGTAGGAAAAAGAAAAAAGTTATTGAAGTTTATTGTGATAATAGTACCCCTATCCCTATATAGGGATAGGGGTACTATATCCCATGATTGTTTGATGTACCCATTCTGTATATTATATATATAAATCAATGGTGCGGAGTAGAGTAGTCTGGTAGCTCGCAAGGCTCATAACCTTGAGGTCACGGGTTCAAATCCTGTCTCCGCCAGACCAGAACATAAGAAGTATTTTGGTCCGGAAAGGATTACTCCCTCACTTTATAAAGGATTACTCTCTATCACTTTTTTCTTTTTTTAATTTAATGAAAAGTGAGGAAAAGATACGATCAATACATAAACTATTCATTTTCATATTCCATGTGACGGGCGGGTAGCGGGGATCGAACCCGCATCTTCTCCTTGGCAAGGAGAAATTTTACCATTCAACCATACCCGCATTTTATTCGTTATGAATATATATATTCATAACGAATAAAATTGTAACATAATATGGAAAATACATATATGTTCAATCCCATTCGTAAGTAGATACCATTTCTTAATGGTCAAATTATTCATTCAATTACGAAAAACCCCTCCCTTGAGCACCTTCATTTGGTTCCTTGGGCCTTAAGGGAAAAGGTCCTTAATAATAACTATAAAGCCCTCTGGGAGGGGGGGGGGAGGAGTTTTAACCTAAAAAATCTAGAACAGATCTAAGATATGAAAGAATTAAGGATACCTACAAAAAGGACTGATCCGATCCATAATGATACACCCGAAAATACAACATTTTTGCTACTTGACCAACCATCAGGAGAGGCAAGTGCAACAGGTACACCAATCACTAGTAAAAATGAAATAGCAATTAATGCAAACACAGCCGATTGGAAAGCAATAGTCATGGTTGTGATCTTACAAGCTCCCAACAGATTGAATAGACTATACCATCCGATCCCCAATTTTCAATTCTGATAAAATGCACTACGAAAAGGATTTGACCAGAAATTGATCGAGCTTTTCAAACTTTTTAAAAATTCTATTTGAGTGTGAGAGGAGAGGGAAATTCATTTCTTTTTTCCATTCCATATGATCATGATAAATAATCATATGTCACAGGTATGGTTGGTCTCGGCCCGACCTTATGATTATAGTTAGGTATTATATGAAGGAGTAGAATAGAAGTTGTTTCCGGGAGAGATGGCCGAGTGGTTAATGGCTCCGGTCTTGAAAACCGGTATAGTAAAAAAACTATCGAGGGTTCGAATCCCTCTCTCTCCTGCTTTTTTTTAACAAAAACATTTATTAGTCCGGTCCAGTACAAAAAAAGAGAATAGCTCGGCTATATCCAGCCGAGCTACAAGGATCCAGTTGGAAAGAGAGTATTTTAAAATACTCCTATCCCACCGATATGGGAGATGGATGTAATGAAATAGAATCGATTTCTCTTCCATCTGGTTCGATTTCTTGTTTCAGTTAAGAGGAGTCATGGAAAGGACAGGTTCGAAATCACGATCAATTCCTTTCTCAAATCCTGCTGCAGCTGCACGAGCCCTTCCCGCATGCCACAAATGACCTACGAAGAGGAAAAATCCTAGAACAAAATGGGAGGTGGATAACCAACTTCGGGGAGAGACATAATTCACCGCATTGATTTCGGTAGCTACACCACCCACAGAATTTGAAGAACCTAAAGGAGCATGAGTCATATATTCTGCCGAACGCCGTTCCTGCCAAGGCTGTATGTCCTTTCTCAACTTGCTCAGGTCCAAACCATTAGGGCCCCTTAGGGGTTCCAACCAGGGAGCACGGAGATCCCAAAAACGCATCGTTTCCCCTCCAAAGATAATTTCTCCAGTTGGAGAACGCATAAGGTATTTACCTAAACCAGTAGGTCCTTGGGCAGACCCCACACTAGCTCCAAGACGTTGGTCTCTAACTAGAAAAGTAAACGCTTGAGCTTGAGAGGCTTCTGGGCCGGTGGGCCCATAGAATTCACTGGGATAAGCTGTGTTGTTGAACCAAACGAAACAACAAGCAATAAAACCAAAGACAGATAGAGCCGCTAAACTATAGGACAAATAAGCTTCTCCGGACCAGACAAATGCACGGCGAGCCCATGCAAAAGGTTTGGTTAAAATATGCCAGATACCACCGAAGATACAAATGGAACCTAACCATACATGTCCTCCAATTACATCTTCTAGATTATCCACGCTAACGATCCATCCCTCTCCTCCGAAAGGAGATTTCAGTAAATAACCAAATATAGCACTTGGGTTAAGAGTCGGGTTCGTAATTTTTCTTACATCTCCACCGCCGGGAGCCCAGGTATCATATACACCTCCAAAATACAAAGCCTTGAGCACTGGAAGAAAAGCACCAACACCTAGCAAGATTAGGTGAATACCCAAAATTGTGGTCATTTTGTTTCTATCTTTCCATACATAGCCAAAGAATGGAAAAGATTCTTCTAAAGTTTCGGGTCCTATAAGTGCATGATAAATACCACCAAAACCTAAAACCGCAGAAGAAATTAAGTGAAGTACCCCAGATACAAAATATGGAAAAGTGTCTACGATTTCCCCACCAGGACCAACTCCCCATCCTAGAGTAGCTAGATGGGGAAGTAAAATCAATCCTTGTTCATACATAGGTTTTTCCGGTACGAAATGAGCCACTTCGAATAGGTTCATTGCTCCGGCCCAGAATACAATTAATCCGGCATGAGCCACGTGAGCCCCAAGCAATTTACCAGACAAATTTATAAGTCGGGCATTACCGGCCCACCAAGCGAAACCAGTGGTTTCTTGATCACGACCAGCTAAAGCTATAGTTCCATTAAAGAGCGTTTCCACGGGGTAGGACCTCCTCAGGGAATATAAGGTTTTCATGAGGCTGATCTTGAGCCGCCATCCAAGCACGAATACCTTCGTTCAGAAGAATATTTTTTGTGTAGAAAGTCTCAGATTCAGGATCTTCTGCTGCAC